CTTCCATCTCAAAAAGATTTTCTAGTACTATCTCTTCTAATATTAAAAATGAAAAGAATATAAATTTAAATTTAGGGTCCTATTTAGCTGGTTTAATCGAAGGAGATGGTACAATAGCAATTCATGATAAAAATTCTACAGCTAAAAAATATACCCCTTCTATTATTATTGTTTTTAAAATAGCTGATTTACCTTTAGCTGAATTCTTAAAAAATTTAACTAATTGTGGTCAAATATTATTAAAAAAAAATAGAAATTATGTTCTTTGGCAAATTCAAGATATTGTGAGTGTTTATACTATAATCTCTATTATTAATGGTTATATGCGTACACCTAAAATAGCAGCTAAAAATAGAGCAATAGATTGGTTAAATAATTATAAACTTACAAATAAAAATAGTAAATTACCTAAAACTCTCTCTATTTTAGATAAAATAGATTTTCTTGATAAACTCTCTATAGATACTTCTGATATTGAAAGTAACAGTTGGCTTTCTGGATTTTCAGATGCAGATGCTAATTTTTCTATTAATATTCATAAGAGATCAAATAAAAATTCGACAAGAGTTCAATTATATTATCGACTTGAAATTAAACAAAATTATCATAGAGCTATTCAACCTTATGATGTAAATCTTAGTTTTTTTCCTATAATCTCTAAAATAGGTATGTTTTTAGGTGTAACTGTTTACAGTAGAAGTAGAAATATTGAAAATAAAATATTTAATAGTTTTACAGTCATTTCTCATAATAAAACTAGTTTATCTAATATTGTTAATTATTTTGAAAAATTTCCTCTTCTTTCTTCTAAATATTTAGATTATAAAGATTGGAAATATATATTAGAACTACAAAATTTAAATCCAATAACTACTTCTTACTTAGATATAGCTAATAAAATAAGAAAAGATTTTAATAGTACACGTACAACTTATAAGTGGGATCATTTAAATGATTGTTATTTAATAAAATAAAGTTATATTTTTATTTTTTAGAGAAAATTTTATTTTTTAATTGCCGTGGTTGATTGTGAAGTCAATCTTATTACGCTACTATATGCGGGAAACTCCTAAAGTACTTTTATAGACTCAGCTGAAAACTTATGTACATAATTATGAATAATTAATTTAAAATATCCTATTTCCCTCTTTTTATCCGTACGTTCTGTACGTTTTGTATAAGAGAGAGTTATATTTGTCCTAGCCATCCCCCCCCCTCTTGCAAAAGAACCAGAGGAGAGGAAAGGTTCTGCCCCAATTTAAAAACAAACTTTAGATAAAAGGCTAGTAATAATGTACAAAATAGCGTACAGTGATCTTAAAAATTAAAAGTAATTTAATTTATTTTAAAAAGAATTAAATGGACAATCCGCAGGAAACCAAAAATAAAAATTTATATTTTTCTATTTAAAAAATTATACTTTTTTTTATTCGTAGGATCCTCAGAGACTATACGTAGCGTAGGTTATAAAACCTAAAGATATAGTCCAATTCATTTTTGAAAAATTATGAAAAATAAGAATTATTTCTTACCTATCCACTGCGGAGCTCCTGATATGGCATTTCCTAGATTAAATAATATCTCCTTCTGGTTATTACCTCCTTCATTAATTTTATTACTAGTAAGTTCATTAGTAGAAAATGGAGCTGGAACAGGATGGACAGTTTTGGAGTTATTACTAATTATTTTTTATGATTTAGTAATTTTAGATAAGCTGTCTAGCTATAGTAATATAGCTTTATTAAACCCTACTCGATGCGAGGAAGTTCTTCTACTCGGAAGTAAATGCTCATCGTTTAAAAATAACGGTAGAAAAAATGTTACTAACATGGAGACAATTCGCCTGAATAATAAAAATAAAAAATTAAATCTTATTCATCAGAGACTAAACGTAGGGCATCTTATATCAAATTATACCACGTTAACTATAAATAAAAATTCATTATCTGAAAATAAAGAAATATTTCATCAATGATTAGTAGGTATCACGGATGGTGATGGTACATTTTCTATAGTACGTCAAAATGAAAAATGGAATCTAACTTTTAAAATTAGTCAAAGTACTTACAATTTAAGACTTTTAAATTATATAAAAAAACAATTAAAAGTAGGTAGTATTAATATAGCAAAAAATAATAAACTTTGTACTTTTAGAATTAGAGATCGTTCTATATTATTTAATATAATCTTTCCTATTTTTGACAAATATCCTCTTCTAACTTCTAAAAAATTTGATTATGATAAATTTAAAAAAGCCTATTTTATTTTATCGAATAGTAATTTAAATTCTATCGAGAAAGATAATTTGATTTTTAAATTATTAAATGAATTAAAACCTATTGATTATATTTCATCTGCTTGGCAAATACCCATAGATAAAGTAGGTGCGTTTAGAATTAGCAATTTTGAATCTTTAGTTGAAAATACTATTTCTAATTTTGAAAACGCTTCTAAAGTAATGAGTAAACCTTGGTTAATAGGATTTACAGAAGCTGAAGGAAGTTTTTATTTAGTAGCTAAATCTAAAGATAGATTAGTACATGCTTTTGAAATAACTCAAAAAAAGGATAAAATTGTATTATTGGCTATAAAATATATTTTACATATTAATACAAAAGTTCAATATAAAAAATCAGGATATTATACTATAGTTACAACTAACTCCCGTGCTATTGAAAATATTATAAAATATTATTTGAATACTATGAAAGGTATTAAATCTTTAGAATATAGAATTTGAGCGAGAGCTTATATTAAACATAAAGGTAACTTTATGGCTTTAAATCATATTCGTGAAAAAGTAAGAATAATGAGAAAAAAATATATTTAAATTTTAACGCTAGTCTTAAGACCATGCCTGCCCTGCAAAATAACCTGCTATAAACCCTAACCTAAGGTAGGCAGGAAACTACAACAAGGATGTTTAGGTTTATGAACTGCAGGTAAAAAATATAAGATTGAAGGAATAGTCCGACCTCTAGTGAAAATTAGAGAGTGTAATGATAGTTTTTAATTATATTTTTTATATAATTTTAAATGAGATTACCAACAAAATTTGTTATCCTCCTTTAGCTAGTGTTCAATCTCACTCTGGTGGTTCTGTTGATTTAGCAATCTTCAGTCTACACTTAGCAGGTATTTCATCTATATTAGGAGCTATTAATTTTATAACTACTACTTTAAATATGAGAACTAATGGAATGTCTCTACATAAATTACCTTTATTTGTATGGGCTATTTTCATTACTGCTATTTTATTATTATTATCTTTACCTGTATTAGCTGGTAAATGTGTGCCAGCTTTAAATCTGGCTGTATGCTGGAAAATCTTTTTACCTTTAGGGTTTTTTAAAGACAATCAGCAGGTAACACTTATAAGTTTTATATATGGGTGGAACCTCAACGACTGTGCGCCAGAACTATCTTTCTTGTTTACAAAAATGGGTTTAAGTTCCCCACTTTTCTTTAATTCTTACCTCACAGGACTAATTGAAGGAAACGGATCTATTTGTGTCCCAAAAAGAGAACGATCCGAAAAAGGAAAATTATATTATCCTTTGGTTCAAATTGTCTTTCCTTCTAAAGACTTTCCACTTTGCCAATCCATTCAAAAAATATTAGGTTTTGGATCTATTAGTAAGAAAAAACAAAGTGCTGCTTATGTTCTTAGTATTAATGATTATGAAGGACTTGTTAAACTTTGTCATAGAATAAATGGAAAATTGCGAGGTCCTAAATACGATAAATTTTTATTACTTATTAATTATCTTAATAAAAAAGCATCAGAGAAAAATCACGATTTAATTCTACCTTTAAATTTATGCAATATATCTTTAAATAAAGACAGCTGGTTAACTGGTTTTATTGAAGCTGATGGTTGTTTTAAAATACGAGCTAGTCAAACTAGTAAAACCCCACGTCTCTCTCTTAGTTTTGAATTAGTACAAAGTCGTGTAAGCCATTATGGGCAAAGTACGTATGCTCTAATGAAAAATATTTCTTGTTTTTTAGAAGTTAATCTAAATGAAATAAGATCTGATCGTAAACATCCTCAATATAGACTACGAACGAGTAGTCTTAAAACAAATCTACATATTAAAGATTATCTTAATCAATATCCACTATGTGGTACAAAATTTATGGAATTTAAAGATTGGTGTAAAGTACTTAATTTCTTTAAAGAAGGAACACACCAGGAAAATAAGACACAAATAATAGAAATTAAATCACAGATGAATCAAAAACGAACAGTTTATAATTGGGATCATCTACAATAGTAAATTTAGATAGTAAGAGACAGTCTCAACTTGTATGTGAATACAAGAGAGTTTCCCTTTTTATATTTTTAATTAAATATAAATTGAGTATATTTTTTTATTAATATCTTTCTTTTTATATTTAATATATTAATTAGTAAATATACATAGATTATGAGTCTGGAAACCAAGATTTTTATGGCAATCACTATGCTTTTAACAGATAGAAACTTTAATACTAGTTTCTATGACCCTGCTGGGGGTGGAGATCCTATTTTATACCAACACCTTTTTTCAAAGTTAAATATTTTTAATTCTAAAGAATCCTCAATTATAACTTCTAGCTTAATTTTAAGAAACTCTTCTTCTTTTTCTAAAAATAGTTTGGTGAGCCGGTCCATACGGACCGTACGGTCCGTACCCCAAGAAAAATATTTTGATTTTACTTTGTTTAATTCAGAATATGAACGTTTAATGAATAAAAAATCTCCTTCTTTTTCTTTTTTAACATGGTTAATTGGTTTTACTGAAGGAGATGGTAGTTTTGTATTAGCTAAAAGAGGAGATTTCTCTCTTGTACTCACTCAAGATACCCGAGATATTCAAATTCTAAATATGATACAAAAAATATTAGGTTTGGGTAAAGTGATTAAACAAGGTAAAAGTACTTCTCGATTTGTAGTACAAGAGAAAAAAGATTTATACCTTTTAGCTACACTGTTTAATAATAATTTAGTAACTTATAGTAAAAAGATATCTTTTCATAAATTTTTATCAGCATTAAATATGTATAATCAAAATGGAAACTTAAAATATCCTATCATTCCATTAAAAACAAATGATATTTCTATAATTAAACCAACCTTAAATGATGAATGGTTATGTGGTTTTACAGATAGTGAAGGATGTTTTTCTGTGTCTATATCTAGTATAAGTAATAAATTTCACATATGTTTTGATATAGCACAAAATCATATAGAAAATAAATACATCTTAGAGCATATTTCTAATTTATTTAAAGTTGGTAAAATTTCTAAACATTCAAGTGAAAAAGCTTATTATTATAGAATAGGTGGACTTAAAGATTTAAAAAAAATATTTCCTTATTTTGATAAATATTCATTACGAAGTAAAAAAATAAAGAGCTATATACTATGGAGAGACCTTCATACTAAATTAGAAAAGAAAGATCATTTAAATCCTACATTAAGAGAATCTTTGAAAGTTTTAGCAAGTAAAGTTAATAATAATTGGGATTAGTATTTTAAATTACGGAAAAAAAGGGAAAGGTTAAATCGTGAGATTTAAATAAATTTTTAGAGCAGGTGTGCCTACCTTTTTATTAATTAAAAAGCAAAGTAGGTTATTCGAGTTTACTCAATTAAGACTCTTTAGACTAAATTCTTTCCCTAGTCCTGACAATTTGGTTTATATAACTATTAGAAGAAAGTAAACTATATTTGGTTTTAGAAAAAACTAAAGTTAAAGTTGTTAACCTTTCCTGACAGGGAAGGGATACAGAATTGTTATTTATAAATTTTAATTCTGTTGGGCTACACTAGTGTAATTTACGGTTAATAGTTTCTCGACTAAAGACCGTCGGTCGTCTAATAGATCGCTACAGACTGGGTCACTGGTGGGTACCTGAAATGGTGCTTAATGTACAGTCGGTTTTCTTAAGTTTTATACTTCACAAGGCTATCAAGGAAGCAATAACGAAACTAATTAAAAAAAAAAGATAAATTATTAGGGGATGTTATTGGTGAGGTAGTACAGGGGCCTTAGAGAGAGATAAAGAATCTAAGGTTTAAGAAATTGGGTTCTTTGGTCAAATGTGGCCCTATTTAGAAATAATTCTAAATTTGAACTATGCTGTATGCGGGGAATGTCTGAATTCAGGTTTAACTACTTTGTATTTAAGTGGTAGTCTTTTGATACCCCGTGCAAGTAAAAATGTTAAAAATGTGACACAATCCGCAGGTAACCACCGACACAATAAAAGTAGTCCAGTAGGAACCTCAGAGACTACACGCATAGCAACTTTTTCTAAAGAATTCTGTGAATGGTTATCGGGTGTAATAGATGGCGATGGTTGTCTTCTTGTTAGTAAAAAAGGCTATACAAGTCTTGAAATTACTATGGGATCAGAAGATATTAAATTACTCAGATACATTCAAGATAAATTGGGTGGCCAAATTAAATTAAGAAGTGGTGTAAAAGCTTATCGTTATCGATTACATAACAAGGAAGGAATGATTAAACTTATTCATTGTATAAATGGTAATATTCGAAATAGTAAAAGATTATTACAACTTCACCGTGTGTGTTTAAACCTTAATATAAAAATTATTGAACCTTTTGAACTCGATAAAAACAATTTTTGGTTTGCAGGGTTTTTCGATGCTGATGGCACAATTGGATTCAGTATTAAAAATTTTAGACCTCAACTTAGTGTAAGGGTAGTAAATAAATTATTACAAGATGTTAAATTTTATCAAGATATTTTTGGTGGAGCTATTTACTTTGATAGCTCTCAAAATGGTTACTATCAATGGTCAATACAAAGTCGAGAAAATATTCTAAAAATGCAAGAATATTTCAAAGGAAAATGTAGAAGTCATAAATCCCAACGATTCTTCCTTGTTAATGAATACTATCGTCTATTAGATCTTAAAGCCTATAAAGAAAATAGTATCCATCAGAAAATTTGGAATATTTTCACAGAAAAATGGAAAAAGTTGAAGATATAGTCCGTTCTCGATACTTTATATTTTTAAAAAAAACTTTAATTTTATATTAGATTTAAATTTAGTAGAGAGAAAGCACCCAGAGGTCAAGAATATAGGCCTCTTAACGTTGCTATTTGCTGGAACAACTTATTTCTCTTTTCAAAATAGACGTTTTCAAGCAAGGCAGCCTAGGCAGCTTATTACTTTAGATAAAGTTTATAATGAAATTGTAGTAGGTTTTAAATACTCCATCTTAAATGATATAGTAAAAAAGTTAAAACAATTAAGTTTATCAGCAGGTAACATAATTATAACTCTAAATTATGGAACCTCAGAGACTTTATGCAACGAAACTGTAAAAATAACAGAGAACTTAAAAAATGTCTCTATTCATGTACCAAAACATTTAAAACCAATTAGTGAGGAACAATTTGGGTTTTATTTAGCTGGTTTAATAGAAGGAGATGGACATTTTAGTAGTAAACAACAATTAGTTATTGTATTTCATACTTTAGATGTTTCTTTGGCTTATTACATTAAAGAAAGAATAGGCTTTGGTCAAGTTAAAAAAATTAAAGATAAAAATGCTTTTTTATTAGTTCTCTCTTCTAGTGAAGGTATAACTAAAGTACTTAACTTAATAAATGGTAAAATTAAAACTGAAAAAAAATATAATCAAATAAGTAATAATATTTTAAACCATAAAAATTTTATTGCTTTTAAAAATAATTTTAAAATTTGTTTAAAAAATGATTTTAATAACCACTGGTTAGCTGGATTTTCTGACGCCGATGCTAGTTTTCAAATAAAAATACTAAATCGAAAAAATAGAGTAGAAGTACGATTAAATTTTCAAATAGATCAAACAAAAAAAGATATTTTATTATTAATTAAAAACTATCTTGGTGGCAATATAGGTTATAGAAAAAGTCAAGATACTTATTATTATGGCTCTACTTCTTTTGGATCAGCTAAAAAAATTATTAATTATTTTGATCATTATCATTTATTATCTAGTAAACACATTAATTATTTAAAATGAAGAAAAGCATATTTATTAATTCAAGATAAAAACCATTTAAACAAAGAGGGTCTAGAAAAAATTATTAAATTAAGAAATACAATGAATAATAGAAGTGAAATTTCTAAATAATACAGTTTAAGAGAAAGTCCTAACAAGGATGTGAAATTCTTGTGTATTAATTTGAATAGTTGTTCTATTTTACATTTCCTTTACCTCTATCCATACCCCACCCCCTTAGGCTCCATCCGACCCAAACCTACGGCTCCTAAGGCTCCTAAGGCTCCTAAGACTCCTAAGGCTCCTACGGCTGGGCAAGCTCCTGCCACTTTAAAGTAGGAAAGAAAGGTAGGCTCGGAAGAGGTAAATTTGGTGAAGTAGAAATAATTTTATTCGATTAATCAAAATTATTTGTTATATTTTAATAATACCTGGTTTTGGTATTGTTAGTCATATTGTATCTACATTTTCAGGAAAACCTATTTTTGGATATATTGGAATGGTCAAAATTAGGCCCACATTAATTAATAATTATGTGAATCTTCTTTATATGCTGGGAAGCTCTAAAACCTTAAATACTAGTAAACTATGGTTTTACAGTAACAAAGTTAAGGCTATTACAATGAGTAATCAGCAGGAAACCTTTTCTCTCTCAAAATTAAAAATACAGAGTTTAGGATCCTCAGAGACTACACAAGAAGGGTCTTTCAATGTTTTAAAAATAATCATAGAAAGATTAAGATATAGTCCAACAAATATAAAATTTATTTATTTATATCTTAGAAGTTTTATACTCTTTTTTAAGAATAAGTATTTAAATATTAAAATTAATAAATTATTAAATTTATCCATTCATCATTTTTCTACTTACTCTAAGAATCAAAGTGAAACGAAGGATAAGGAGTTAAATCCTTATTGGATCACTGGTTTTACTGATGCTGAGGGATGTTTTTCTATCATCGTTGAAATATTAGATAAAAATAAATGGAGAATAAGAACCTCATATGAAATAAATTTACATATTAAAGATGTAGAAATTTTATATAAAATTAAAGAATTTTTCGGTGTAGGTAACGTATATTTAAGATTACAAAAAAATATAGCAGTTTATAGAGTCTCTAATCTTCAAAACATAAAAGAGATAATCATACCTCATTTTAAGAAATATCCATTAATAACTAAAAAATCTATTGATTTTAACCTTTGGTCTATAGTTATCGACATGATTTATAATAAAGAACATTTAAAGAAATCAGGATTTTTAACTATACTCACTTATTATGCTTATATTAATAGAGGTATTTCTAAAAAAGTTTTAAAGTTTTATCCTAAAATTTCCCCAGTTATAAGAGCTAAAGTAGATTTACCTTTAAATTTAAACCCTTATTGGGTTTCAGGTTTTGTGGCAGGTGATGGTGGCTTTTCTTTAATTATTAGACCTTCTAAAAGTTCTGTTTTAAAACAACAAGTTTCTTGTAGACTTCATATTACACAACACATTAAAGATCTCGAACTTATGAAATTATTTTCTAAATTCTTTAATTGTGGTACTGTTTATGTAAGATCAAATTCTTCAAATAGATGTGATTTTCTAGTTCAAGATATAAAATTATTATTATCTAATATTATACCACACTTTGATATTTATCCTATTTTAAATTTGAAATTTCAAGATTATATTTGTTTTAAAAAGGCTTTATATATTATTAAGTCTAAACAACATCTCACACAAGAGGGTCTAGATTTAATTAAAAAATTGAATTTAGAAATGAATTCAAATAGATTAAAATAAATATTAATTCTTATTTTATTTGTAGCTATGCCATGTTCTCTATCGGAATCTTAGGTTTCTTAGTATGGAGTCACCACATGTTCAGTGTAGGTTTAGATGTAGATACGAGAGCTTATTTTACAGCTGCTACAATGGTTATTGCTGTTCCAACAGGAATTAAAATCTTTTCTTGGTTAGCGACCTTATATGGTGGAAGTTTAAGATATAATACTCCTTTAGTTTTCACTTTAGGATTCTTAGCTCTTTTCACTATAGGTGGAGTAACCGGAGTAGTATTATCTAATGCAAGTTTAGATGTAGCATTTCACGACACATATTACGTAGTAGCTCAAATTGGAATGGGCCTTAATAATTTAAATTATTATGCATTTGACTATATGCTGGAAACTATATTTTTAGGTTATTATTTACTATTAAAATTTCAACTTTATCTGTCACAAATGGATGTATATAGAAGTTTTTTTAATTTTAAATTTCTAAAATTTAGTAGTGAAAATAATAATAAACCTGTGATATTTAACAAAAACAAAACTTATAAGACTAATACTCATATTAGAAAAAACGATTATAATTTTTTTAATTTTTTTAAATATACAAATATACAATCAGCAGAAAACTGTAAAGGATTTTCAGAGACTATACGTCAAATATCTTATTTTAATCAAGAGGAATTATTTTTTAATTGGCTAGCGGGGATTATAGATGGAGATGGAAATTTTGATATTCGAAATATAAATTCTAAATTGGTTTTAAAAGCTATTAGAATTAAATTACATAATAGAGATGTCAGAATTTTAACCAGAATTCAAGATAAATTACACATAGGTAGAATTAGAGCTGATAAAAATAAACCACACTCTTTGTGAATTATTAGTAAAAAAGAAGAAATGTCCTTTTTAGTTAATAAATTAAATGGTTTAATTCGACTTAAGGTGGAAGGTTTTAAAAAAGCATGTGATTTTTTAGATATAAATTATATAGAAGCTAATTATACTTTATTACCGTTTGATCCTTATTTTTCTGGATTAGTTGATACAGATGGAACTATTGTTTATAATTTTAATTCTAACAGAATTGAATGTAATTTAGAATTTAAATTAAATAGTTTCTCTCAAAAACTGGATTTTTCTAATGTAATCCCTAATTACAAGCCTACTATTTTACTAAGAAAACATAAAATATCTAATAAAGTTTTTAATTCTATAGCTTTTAAATACCAAACTGTTAAAGGTATGGTTTTCTTATATGATTACTTTATGAAAAATAGGTTGTATTCTGATTTTAAATTTTATAGAGTTTCTAAAATTAAACAATTTATTATTATTAGAGATTATCAAAAAGAACCTAAAGATAGTATAGAATTTAAAATATATTCTGATTTTATGTTAGATTGAATTCAATATAGAAACCCTATTTGGGTTAAAATTCCGTTCGTTAAAAAAATTAGATAAAGAGATAGTCCATTAATTAAATAACATTTAATTAGCATTTCCACTACGTATTATCAATGGGAGCTGTTTTTGCTTTATTTGCCGGATTCTATTTTTGGACTCCTAAAATTGTAGGTAGAACTGTTAACGATTTCTTAGGTAAAGTACATTTCTGGACTTTATTCGTGGGAGTAAACTTAACATTCTTCCCTCAACATTTCTTAGGTTTATCTGGTGTATTCGAAATAATATCTTGTACAAATGAAAATTTGCTTTTATCTGCTATTTATCTTTTCCCTTTTGGGCCTTATATAAAACCAATCTTTTTAAATGAACCTATGAGATTTTATTATCCTAAATTAAATAGAAATCTTATTGGAACTGAAAATAGAAAAAGAGTTGTGATCTACCAATGGACTAATTTAATAAATGGTCAAATATATATAGGTAGTGCTTCTACAGGTTCTACAAGATTGCTAAGTTATTTTCACCCTAATGTACTTTTAAGAGATTTACCTATATATAACAGCTTAAGAAAATATGGACATAATAATTTTTGCTTAGCTATTTTAGAAGATTTAGGATCATTGCAACAAATATCTAAAAAGTTTATATTAGAAAGAGAACAATATTATTTAGATATTTTATTTACTAATTATGTAGAGAAAAATTTAAATATCTCTCCTATAGCAGGCTCAACTTTAGGTTTTAAACATAGTTCTATGTTTAAATTAAATAGAAAAGGTAATTTAAATCCTATGTTTGGTAAAACTTTTAGTCCTGATTCTCTTTCCATGCAAACAAGAGATAGAAAAGGAGTAAACAATCCTATTTTTGAGGTTAAGAAATCTCCTGGTACTATAGCTAAATTACAAAAATTAGTGTATGTTTATGAAGCTGATACTCTAAAATTTATTGGTTTATTTCCTACAGTTGAGTGTATAAAACACTTTAAAATGGGTAAAGATACTTTAACTAAATATTTAAATAGTAAACTTCCTTTCAAAGGAAAAATATTTTCACGAGTACAATTATATTAAATTTTCATGCCTCTATGGTAATATTTAAATATACCATTAGTAAATTGGGTGAATTGCAAGAACATCCTAGAATTGTGGGTGCAAAAAATTACACTATTCTAGGACAATTTGCAGCGAAGTTTATTTCAATACCTCCACAGAAGAATAAAAATGAAATATTTTTTTGTGGTGTAGGAATAAAAACGTTCAACGACTAGCAAGTGAGTAGTATTAACAATAACCTTGCACTCTATATTATTAATATAGTTAGCGCCCAATCATCCTTTACCCCTCTGGCACTACGCTGCTATGCTGCATCCTCCGGCTGCTGCTATGCTGCTATGCTGCTATGCTGCATCCTCCGGCTGCTATGCTGCTGCATCCGACCTAAACCTAAGGGCAGGCTGCTACGTTGCTGGATGGAGGGATGAATGACATAGTCTGAACCTTTACTTATTTATAGCACAATAATTAAGTAGATATTATATAGGACTTAACTTTATTATAAATTTAATATGTGGTTCTAATATAATTTCCCGTAAGGAAAGGAGTCTTAATTACATTTTTATAAAAATGTCTATTAAGGATTAACACAAATTGATGCCTAGAAGAATACCTGATTATCCAGATGCATTTAGTGGATGGAATGCCATTTCTAGTTTTGGGTCATTAGTTTCTGTAGCAGCAACTGTATTATTCGGTTATATTATTTATGATATTTTCGCTAATCAACCTGCTTGCTCTAATAATCCTTGGGCATTCACTCCTTATTTCTCAAATGTAAATAATAGTGAAACTCAAACAGTAAATACATTAGAATGGACATTAGCTAGTCCTATACCATTCCATGCATTTAAAATGTTACCTGTTCAATCTTAATTAGAATAATTATTTTTATTTTAATTTTTGATTTATTTTTTTATTAAATTTTAACCCCCTCTCATTAGAATTTTTAAAGGCTCAGTTTACTTTCCACTAATATTTTTACTTTTAAAGGTGGAAAAGTAAGAAGAAGTACGGACAAAATTTCACAAATTTTTCAATCTAAAGTTTCTTTTTCCGAATCTAATGACTGAAAGATTATATAGTGTTTAAATATTAATATATTTGATTTAATATTAATATAATTGCATCCTTTTATTTTCTTATATTTATGTACATAAAATAGAAATATTTTAGTTATAAGGCTACTACTTCATGGAAGCCAAAATTCATAAAGAAACAAAAAGGAAAAAAATAAAAAACAAAAAAATGATTACTTTACTATTACTAATACCTATTATAGGTTCTCTTATTTTACTATTTATACCTGAAACTTCAACTTCTGTTGCTATACAACAAGCAGGTGGAGTCGGTGCTAGTGGAAGTGTTATAGGAGGAAATCAAATAAAAATGAAAAAAATAGCTTTAATAACATCTCTTCTTAATTTATTCGTATCTCTATTTATTTGGTTCCAATTTGATTCTAATCAAACTCAATATCAATTTGTATCTGAATTTAATCAATTAAATTTTTGTCATTTAAATTTTGGTATTGATGGAATATCTTTATATTTTGTATTATTAACAACTTTTGTTACACCTGTGGCATTATTATCTAATTATACAAATATAACAAATAATTTAAAAACTTTTCTTATTTCTTTTTTATTATTAGAAAGTCTACAAATAGGTGCTTTTGTATCTTTAGATCTATTATTATATTATATCTTTTTTGAAAGTGTGTTACCTATATTATTTATTATAATTGTGTTATTTGGACATGGTAATGATAGATTTAGATCTGCATTATTATTCTTTTTATATACTTTAGCTGGTAGTTTACCTATGTTATTATGTATCTTAACTATTTATTCTTATATAGGTTCCACAGATTTTCAATTAATTTCTTTATATGAAATAAGTTTAGAGAGTCAAAAAATATTATGGTTAGGATTCTTTATAGCTTTTGCAGTTAAAACTCCATTATATCCTTTTATAATTTGGTTACCTAAAGCTCATGCAGATTCACCTCTAGCAGGATCTATCATACTAGCAGCTACTATATTAAAACTTGCTACTTATGGTTATCTTAGAGTATTAATTTATTTTTTACCTGATGCTACAAATTATTTTAATCCTTTAGTTCAAACTATTGCAGTAATAGCTATAATTTATGCTAGTTTTTCTACAATAATCCAACAAGATACTAAAAGATTAATTGCTTATAGTAGTATTAGTCACATGGGTGTAGTAGTGTTAGGTTTATTTTCTAATACTATTCAAGGTATTGAAGGTGCTATTTTATTAGCTTTAGCTCATGGTTTTGTATCACCTGCTCTATTTATTTGTGTAGGAGGTATAATCTATGATAGAACAGGAAAAAGAATTATTAATTATATTAGAGGTTTAGCTACTTATATGCCAGTATTTACTATTATTTTCTTTATTTTTACTTTATGTAATACAGGTATTCCTTTAAGTCTTAATTTCTTAGGTGAACAATTATCTTTAATTGGTATTTGGCAACAAAACCCTATAATTGCTTCTTTAGGTGCTACTGGAATAGTATTATCTGCTTGTTATTCTATTTTCTTATATAACAGATTATCTTATGGGGATTATTCACCACATATGCAACCTGTAAAAGATATTACTAGAAGAGAATATTATTTATTAATTAGTTTATTAATCCCTACAATCGCTTTCGGTATTTTACCTAATGTTTTATTAACTTCTCTTCATACTTCAGTTTCTGCTTTATTATATGCTTGTTAAAAGAATCTAATTGATCTTTTTAATATTTATACGAGTAATACCAAATAAGACTTCTTTTTTATCTTATCTTTTTAAGTACAAAGAAGGGGAATATTCTTGTTACAAAATTTAAATATTAAAGAAAAAAGATTAAATTTCAAGTCCTTTTATTTTGCTTAAAACTAAAATTATAATTATACAATATACATTATATTTAGCTAAGAATTTATTATTTGAATTTCGGATAGTTTTTATTAAATTTAAACCCCCTCTCCTTTACATCCGACCCTAGGGAAGACAGCTACTCTCCTGCATCCTCCGGCAGCTCCTGCATCCTCCGGCAGCTCCTGCATCCTCCGGCAGCTCCGGTCCGGGCCGGACCGGATTTATTTAAGAATTTAAAATTTAGGTTTTTAAATTTTATATTTAAACCTTCGTCCTACAAAAAGGATAGGATTAAAAAAGAAGATAAAATAAACATTACTTTTTGTATAATGAATTTAAAATCTCATAGTACAAAAAAAAGTTATAATTTTTCCTTTTTTAAGAGGTTCAAATCCTCTCAAGGTTCTCGCAACTTATTGTACAAATAGTTATAGCGAATTTAGTTTTAGTACAAAAATATTTAAACCAGTTCAACTCTTCCTTCCACCCCGGTGCAGTTAAAAAGGTAAGGCAGAACATGGCTGCGATCTTTTCTTTAAACATAAAAACGATTAGATTAAAAATAGCAGACTTTTTTATTTTTATAATTAGGCCAAAAGAAATATTCCTCTAAATCTAAATATAAAATAATATTTATTAATAAATATTTTTTATTTACCCCTTTTTTTTATTACTATACTTAAAATTTAATTTAATCCTATTTATCCCTCCTTCTTGACCTCCAGTGGACCCATTATATTATTTGGCCTTGGTGGGCTGGTGCATCCGACCTAAACCTTAGGGCAGGCTGCATCCTCTCCTGCTACGCTCCTCCGGACCGGTGCTTAGCCTCGGTTGCTGCATCCTCCGGCTGCAGCATCCTCCGGCAGCAGCTGCTGCTCCACACTTGATGCATTTTAAGGCAGGGGTATTGGGAAGGACGCTTGTTTTAAAGTATTATCTTCTTTATTTTGTTTATTTAGTATTTATTTTTATTATATAAATAAAAAGTAACATTATATTTCGGATATTTATTTTTACAATACTTAAGGTCCCTTTTTCTAGGTTAAACCTACTATTTTTATTTTATTTTAAATTTGTACATTTTTTTCTATATTTTTAATAAAGGTTTATATTTACTATTTGGCTCTAGCCTTACCTTAAAAAAATTCTAATTATTAAAAATGCTAAAATTCTATATTTTAGAAGAAAAAGAAATGTACAAATTTTGGATTGAATAACTTTTGTTTTAAGCCTTTTAAATCATTATAATTTATATTTGTGAATAAATAATTTGTTTTTAAACTATATAAACATAAATATAATAAAAATAATCGAGCATAAAAATCTATCCTATTACTAATCTAAGACATATAAATTTTAACTGGAAATTTTCACCTTTCTTACTAATTATTCAGATTCGTATTCTTCATGTACAGAATTTACCCATCCCCTACTTACTTAGGTTTGTGGGATAAGGACCTTATTTGCATCCTCTCCTGCATCCTCTCCTGCTACGCTCCTGTGCTTAGCCTCGGACCGGTGCTTAGCCTCGGCAGCACCTACGCATTTGGAAAGGCAGAGGAATTAAGTCTCATGGACCTACGTATTTAAAGGAGGAATGTATAGAAAGTATATACTGAGAAAAGAATTATAAAATATTAATACATTAAAATTTATAAGAAATAAAAGCGTAATAAGGAAAAATTATGTAGGCTAAATTAATTCTTAAATTTAAATTGATAATTAGAAAAAATTCAGTTTTAAATCAAGAAAAAAATTAAATTATTAAAAATGACAACTTTTTTTGTAAATATTTTAGCTTTAGGTACTTTATTTTCTAGTGTTTTTGCTATTACTTCTAAAAATCCAGTAATTTCAATTATTTTTGTAATTGCCACTTTTGTTCAAGCTGCTGGATATTTAATATTCATTGGTGTAAATTTTATAGGTATTTCTTATATTGTAATATATGTAGGTGCTATAGCTGTATTATTCTTATTTGTAATTATGATGATTAATATTAAACTTACAGATATATTAGAAACAGGAAATCAATATACTAAAAATTTACCTTTAGCTTTAGCAATAGGTTCTTTATCCACATATGTAATATTTACTATTATTCCATTTAATTTAAATAATGTACCTGCATTATCTTTAATCTCAGAATCATTAATTAATTTAAATAGTTTAATATTAAATTCTAATTTTATTTCAAAAGATTTAATTAGTATAATCGTTAATGCTTACTATAATTTATCTCTTTCAGATATTAATATTACAGATTTTACACAAATAGAAACATTAGGATATAGTCTATACACATATGGTGCTATTTTCTTAATTATCTTAAGTGTTATATTATTATTAGCTATGTTAGCTACTATTATTATTTCAAGATCTAATAAATAAGAGATTTGAAGGATTAAAATTTAACCCCCCCCCCCTTATTTCTTTTTATTTTTTATTTAAATTTATTCTCCTTCTACTGTTTAAGATTTAACAGTTTGATTAAAATCTTCTTAATATTTAATAGATTACTTTAAACGATGAAAATTTAATTATTAGAATAGTTACTAATATTAAAGCAGGGTGGATTACTCCAGTTTGGCCTAAAAGTATTAAAAAAATTAGAAAATAATATTTTTATTAAAATTTTCAAATTCTTTGGAGACATCTCACTTTCAATGAGTAGAATTAATCTTCCAATAGCTAAAACATACTTCTATCTATTAAAACTATTAACCATTTCACTTATTTTATATAAACTTTTTATCACCTTTATAATTCTTAAATTATTAATTACTGATAGAGTTACGGGGTAAATGATAGTTATAAAAGAACAATTAGATTCTGTAAAAATCCCTCTTTAAAAGCACGTTATAATTTTATGTTCTACACCCAATGTTAAAGTAGGATGCATCCGAGGCATAGCAGCTGCCTGACCTTAGGTTTAGGTCGGATGCAGCAGAGCACCGGCTTATCCGGCTTGTATTTATTAGGAAGACTGAAATGTATAAATATTTTTAGATGTAAAATTTACTTTTTATATTAAAAGAGAGTAGCTTTAAAAAGAAAATACTAAAAATTTTCTTTAAAGAATACATTTATTAACTTATTCTGTACATAAAAATAAAAAAAAAAATAAAAAAAAAAATAAAAAAAAATATAACAAAAATAACAAAATAAAAATTTTTTCTTATACTTAGAAGGAATCGAAGGCCTGGTTTTTAAAAAAAAAGTCTTTATAATTAATATATTAATTTTTAATGAGTTGTAGTTTAATTGGAAAAACACCATTTTTTGGTAATGGCTTATATCAGTTCGAATCTGGTCGACTCAGTTTTATATAAAAATCTTATTTAAGTACAAAAAATCTACTAGGTAAAAAATATAACAAAGTTTAAATTATTTTAGGAAGCAGAACTCGAGCGGTTTGAGTGTCTCCCTTTTAAGGAGAAAGTCCTGGTTCAAGTCCAGGTGTTTTCAATTTGGACTAAAGTCCTAAAAGTATCATTTCTAAATACAATCGAATTAGTATCTTTTTTAATAATTAAAAACATAAAAAAGAAAATAGGTAAATAAGAATATTAAAAGAATATTAAAAGAGTCTCAAGATTGAGATTATTAAAGAGAAAAGATCTCAGGAAATTTACTAAATTTCTATTTTTTAAATTTAAATTTTAATCTTAAATGAAAAATCGGTCTGGCCACCCTCTCTCTACCAAAATTACGACCTTTCAGGACAAAGAGTCGAAGGCAGAAAAAAAAGGTTAAGGCTTAGGGTTGCTGCATCCGAGCCTAGGGCAGGCAGCCAAAGGAGTAGGGCAAGGAATAATTCTAAAACTATTTATTTCTTTAATTACAAACAAAATTCAAAATAAAGTAATAAATTTTATTAGTAAAAAGTCTACAGACTATTAATTTTATTATTATTTAAAAGAGGTAAAATTAGTTTAATTGGCAAAATGACGTCTTGTGGCGACGATGTTCAGAGTTCAAGTCTCTGATTTTACCCTTTTAATATATTTTTTATGTCTCTTTTGTATTTATTTCATTTACAAAAAGTAAAAAAATCAAATTTTTTTTTCATCTTAAAAATGTTTTCATTTCAAAAAAAAAATAATTTTTATTCTCTACTGAATTTTTTACCATGAATAAAAAAAAAGAGTCTCTTAATGATTATACCTGAATATGAGAACTCAGTAAAAAAATTTTTTTTACCTCACTTTAAGGCCTCTTATATAAAGGTAAATTTAAAATAAATTAATATAGTAATCTAAATAAAAATAGTACTACTCTAAAAAAAAAACTACTCTCCGGAGGAGTATACTAAAATTTTAAATTACTTTACTGTTTAAAATATATTTTTAGTCTTTGAATATGTTTGTTTAATAAAATATAATAGAATAGAATAGAATACAATATACTATAATATTTTATAACTAAAATAAATTAAAAATAAGTAAATAAAAGCGTTATATTAAGAGAATTTACGCACATTATTGACAATAAGAAACAAGTTCAAGCTATTATCCCTAATATTATACATTCTTTAGATGCTTCTCATTTAATGAATATTCTAAATTCTAAAGAACTATTTAATTATCCAATACTCACTATTCATGATTGTTTTGGAAGTCATCCTAATAATATTAAACTTTTAAAGAACATAGTTATATTAGAATTTATAAATTTATATGCTAATGAAAGTTTCTTATTCGTATTCCATCAAAGAATAATACAAAACTTTAAAGATAATCAATTTGAATTATTTAAGGATGAAACAGAACAATTAGTTATTGTAAATCCAAATAATAAGAAAAAAAGAAAAAAGTCTACTTTCCTGAATTACCTCCATTAGGAAAATTAAATTTAAAGGAAATATTAAAGTCTCAATATATAATAACATAAATATAGAAATTTAACCCCCTTCCCTTAAAAGATCTTTTTCTTTAGTAATTAATAATAAAAACTAAAAATTTTTTAAGTTAGAATTTATTCTTTTTACTCCTAAAGAACCTCTCATAAAAAAAGGAAATGTGTAAAAATAATTATTAAACTTAAATCTCTAATTCTTATGTACTAATGAATGAGCATAAAAAGAATATAATATTTTAAATTCAAATAAATAAATTAAATTTTTTTATTTATGTCTCTAAAAGAGTATCTTACCTTTTAGCTTTTTTAATGAAACAATGAAACAAACAAATGCAAAATTTAAATTTTATAATTAATTCACCTTTAGAACAGTTTGAAGTTACTAGTTTAATTGGACTAAATGCTCCAATTTTTGGTTATTTAAATACAAGTTTAACTAATTTAGGACTTTATTCTTTATTACTTTTATTCTTAGTAGTAGGGTTACACTTTATGGGTAATAATGAAACAAAAATTATACCAAATAAATGGTCAATTAGCTTAGAAAGTTCTTTTGCTAGTTTAAGTAGTATGGTTAGAGAGCAAATAGGAGTAACAAATGAAATCTTTTTACCTTTTATATATTCCTTATTCTTCTTTGTATTAATAGGTAATTTAATTTCTAATGTACCTTATTCTTTTGCTATAACTTCTAGTGCTATAGTATGTTTAGGTTTAAGTGTTACTATCTTTATAGGTGTTACTTTATTAGCTTTATCTATACATAAAATTAAATTCTTTTCTTTCTTTATACCTTCTGGTACTCCTTTAGCATTAGTTCCTTTATTAGTTTTAATTGAATTAGTTTCTTATGGAGCAAGAGCTGGTAGTTTAGGTATAAGACTTTTTGCTAATATTGTAGCGGGACATACTTTACTGAAAATTTTATCTACTTTCTTATATAAATTATTTTCAGGTAATTTAGTTGTGGCTGTTTTAACTTTAATACCTTTTGGAATTTTCATTGGATTAGTAGGATTAGAATTAGCTGTTTCTTTCATTCAAAGTTTTGTTTTAACTTTATTAGTTTGTTCTTATCTAAGAGATGCTATTAAATTACATTAATTTTTTTAATATTAACCTTAATTTCCTGCCTGATACTCCCTATTTCTAAGATATAAGGTCCAGTCAACCCTCTAAAATGGAAGGTACGAACGACCACAAAGTATATAATTAAATTAAAAATTATATAATTAAATTTAACCCCCTTTATATACATCTAATAAGACCAAATTTCTTTTCATTTATTACCCATTTCTAGAAAATAAAATAACAAAATGAATAACATAATCTTAAAAATACTTAATTTCTAGGGAGTGTCTTCTTATCTAGATGGTAAAATTAACTCCTTAATCAATAAGAGAAATTATACTGAGAGTATAAAGATCTCGAAAATTGAGTATAATACTAGCGGGAGATTTTATAAATTCTATTTAACTAATGAACATTTATTAGAACACAAAAAAGCTCTAAAAGGTCTTTACTCATCTTTAATGAATAATGAGAAATTTAGAGATTTCGGCTTTTACAAAATTATAATCATCACAGCAATAGTTAACAGTGGTGAATATAACTTACACCATAATGTTTTAATTACCAACAATACTTCTTTCGAAGATTATTATGACCAAGTTAAGGATGTAATTCACAATCATTATGGAAAAAGAGAAGGTATTTACATGTCAAGAAGTGTACCATTATTCAAAGTTTTCGTTTGGAATATGGATAGTTATAGAAATAAGCATATTAAACTAACTAAATCAGCAGTTAAGGGTAAATTTGTTACTCCCAATTCCAAAACTCTTAATTCTTTTGCCTTAAAACACAGACGAGGCTTTTACTCCAAAAATATCAAGTCTGGCTTTCCTCTTGTAAAAAATAAGTCTCTTTTTATAAGATTTTTCAATAATTTCATTAAACCTATTAAACCATCTAATTTGGATTCAATTATAAAACCATTTGAAAAGAACTATCACTATAAACAATCTTTCCTTTTCGGTGTTATTTTTCATTTGTTAGATTTAAAACTACCTGAAAATGCAGAGCCAATACTAAATTATTCTTTCGCAAGAAAAAAGTTTTAATTAGTTAATTTTTTTAAAATTATCCTCCTCACTATTTTAATACTATTTCTATTTAAAAGAGAAAAAACAAAAGAATGTTATATATTATTAAACTTAAAAAAAAAAATTTTATAAACAAATCAAGATGGTGATGTCACTTTCCTCAAATAGAGGTAAAATTACAATAAAGGTTCAACTCCTTTATGATTTCTTTCCTCTCTTTCCAACAGTAAAAGGTTTGGTTTTATAACAAACCATTACCCTCTTCCAAATTTTAGTAGAAAAAAATGTAATAGTTTATTAAAAAAGTTTTTCCCCAAAAAAGGGTGAAAAATCTCAAATTGAATACTTGTAATATTCAATTCAAAAACCTACAAATTTTTGAACCTAATTTTATTTTACCTAATTAGCTGACTATAAGACGCCCCTTTAAAGTGATAATAATGTTACTATTTACTATCATCTTAGTTTTAGCACTCTTAATTAACTACGCTGCTAACAATAAATTGCTAGGTCTTAAATTACATCATTTTTGTAAAAGTGATACTTTAACAGATAAGGTTGTAACATTCATCCTTATTTTATCTGTTTTATTGTTCTTTACAGATTTTGTAAGAATAATGTTAGATTATTTTTTTGCTGCGGGACCTAAATTTGCATTTGTAAACGGGGAAAACAATAATATACAACCTATTGCTCAAGATCCTGTAAGAGTTTTTCCAACACCTCTACCTCAAGTGTGGGGGACTGTTGGGACAGCCGCAGCTGTTCACAGAACTTTTACTGGAAATCCTAGAATAAAAGCTTTAGCTGCATTAGGTAGTTTAGGAGTTTCAATACCGATAACAATTTATAGTATGGCTATTGAAAACCCAAACGGGTTAACAACCGTGTTGAGAGCTATATCTTACTTTAAAGCTAATAAAAAATGGCCTGCCGAAACAAACGGTAGTATATTTGTAACTAGTGAAGAAAGAAGTAAGCAGCTTTCTAATGTTTCAAATTTCATAGATAGCAACATTTTTGATAGTTTCAGCTTAGAAATGATTATGGAGAAATACATCCAACTCGTTTTCACAGTGTTTAAACCTGCATCATTTGAAGGTTACTTAGATGATCTTTTAGGACAACAATTACTTATACACCTATTATTACTAATGTCTATTTTAGGTGTGCTTATTTTCTTCTCTCTTTTCACTTTTTTATTAATTTTTAATGGTAAAAAGGAATATTTACTATCTAAATTTAATAATAAATACTTGCAATTCTACATCAAATACCAGTATTTATTGCTAAAATTTAGCTTAATCTGGATGCCTATCGTAATTTTTATAGGGTTAGTTCAAATATTGGTGATGACAATATTTTTAATAACTCATACTATTCCAATAGATGCATTTCCCGTAGATCCTCACATGTATATAATATCAAAACCCGTTAAAGATTAATAATCTTAACCATCTATAAAGATTTAAAATCTATAACTTTAACCCCCTTTCCTTAATTACAACTATGAAGGAGGTTCTTTAATCAACATAGCCCTAGAATTATGTATGTTTTTATTCTGTTTATTAGTTATTATTATTAGTAGTGCCTTCTTCTTAGGAATTCACCTTTACTTTAGATAATTTTATTCGTTAAATATTTTAACCCCCTCCTTAGCACCCGAGGCTAAGCACCGAGGCTAAGCACCGAAGGAGAGGAGCATAGCAGAGGAAAGCAGCATAGCAAATTCCACCAAGCGACATACTTAATTTAAAATTATAAAACAATAATATTTATTTTAAAAGAGTAGTTGTTTTACATAAAACACAAATTCTAGCAATCAATCTTAAACGTATAAATGTTTACTTAGAAACTTTCTGGTCTTTAAAACTTATGTATAAATTTATCTAAAAAATGTAAATATTTTAACAAAAATAAGTATTAAAAACAAAAAGAAAACTAACCCTTGATATAAAAAAATCAATGACAAAAAATTATATAAAAATGAATAATATAATTATTAACAATTTATTTGATAAATTTAAATTTATTTTAGAGCCTTTACCAGTTAATTATTCTAATGAAATTTTAGCTAATCAAATCCATGATCTAAGTATCTTATTGTTTATATTATCTGTTTTAATTACAGTCCTTTTAATATTTCTATTATTTAATATAATAATATTAATAAATATGGATAAAATAATTAAAATTTTTAAAAATAAATTTATTTTATTATATTTAAAATGGAATAAAAAAGCTATAAGTATAGAGGTTTTTCTATTAGGTGGAAGTATTTTATATTTTATGTTTACTTTATCTAAAGGTATCTTATTTATTGCTACACATCCTATAAATTTTTAATTTTATAATATAAATAAATCTTATTTTTTAATATAAAGAATATAAATATTAAACCCCCCCACTCTCCTGCCCTTGCACCCGGAACTTGGTAGGAAAGGAGGACAAAATATAATATATTATTTTTTTAAAAGAATAGAGTTAAGATATCTTACACTGGGATTTAAATAAAAAATTTAAATTGAGTAAGGTTCTAGGTTAATTAGGGTGTATCTTTAAGAACAAAATTAATTTTGTGGTTAAATTTGATTAGAATATTTTAAACTCTTTTTTTTAATAATTCTTTTAATTTCTTCTTTAATTTTATTTTTACTTCTTTGAATAAAAAATAAAAAATAAAAATATTTTAACACTTAAGTATTGTTTATATATATTAAGAAAAAAGTTATTTAAAACTATAACTCCTGCATCTTTACCTATGATTTTTAGATAAAATTCAGTAAATTATAACTAATTTTTTCCGTAAATAAAAAAATTTTTCTTTTTTGGCCTACGGGAAAAATAGTTCTTTTTAAAACTAAATTAGTCCTATAGATAATTTCTAACTCTCATTTTTATTTCTGGGCTGCCTGCGGCTCTAGCCCCCCTCCAACCATCCTTGAACTAGCCGGAGCTGCCGGAGGATGCAGGAGCTGCCGGAGGATGCAGGAGCTGCCGGAGGATGCAGGAGAGTAGAGGATGCAGTCAAACCTACGGATGTATAAGAGGGCAGACTCCTAAGGCACAAAATTTTTTTCCGATTGAATAATACTTTTTTATTATTTGTTGATTTAGAACTTTCTACTTTTTTAAAATATAAAATATTTAAGGTATAAAAAACCCAGATGTATAATCTAAATATTTATAATGTCACTAATACTACAGCTTAAAAAAGAACTATTAAAAAGTAGCATAATAGAATATTTTAACCTGCCCCCAGCTCCTGCCTTATTTTTCCTTTTCTCTTTTTAAGTCCACGTTCTGAAGGTAGGTACTGAAGGTTCATAAAGTAGTAAAAATGTAAAGTGGAATTGTAAAGGGTTGGACACAATTTCCTAGCTTCATTTAATCTTAAAGAATAAATTGATATTTAATTTTAATATTCTTTGGTCTACGAAATTATTTTTAATATAAAAGAGGATAAGAAATGATTTTTTTAAGTATTTTAATATTAATAGTGGCTAAGGCCCTAATTTCAAACAACAATTTATCACCAGTATTATTTCCTAGAATTACAGCTATAATATTTATTTATGCCGGAGTATTATCTTTAAATACTTTTTATATTCAGTCAATTGGATCAGGTATAGGAATATATAGCGGTTTATTCCACATCACCTCTTTTTCTCAATTTATAGAGTTTTTTATCTATATAATAGGATCTTTAATTTTAATAGCTTGGCCTATTTTATCAGAAAAAACAATAGGTTCTACAATATCTTCTACTTCTTCAATAGAAAACCTTACAAGTAATAAACTTTTATTATTAGATTTTTATAAAAGTAATTATTTCGCAGAATATTCTTTAATAATCATTTTTAGTAGTTTAGGAGCTTCTTTATTAATTTCTTCCTCTGATTTAATCTCTATTTATTTAAGTATAGAATTACAATCTTTTGGATTATATATTTTAGCTACTTTATTTAGAGATTCAGAATCAGCAACCTCTGCAGGATTAAAATATTTTTTATTAGGTGGTTTATCTTCTTGTATCATCTTATTAGGATGTGGATTAATTTATTCTTATACAGGGTTAACAAATTTAGAATCCATATATAGTTTAATTTCAGTCTCAGAATTTAATAATATTATACAAGGTTTAAGTTTAGGTTTAACCTTAATATTTATAGGATTTTTAATTAAAATAGCTGCTGCACCTTTACATAATTGGTCACCAGATGTTTATGATGATAGTCCCACAATAGTAACTACTTGGTTAACTATTATGCCAAAAATATCAATATTAATTTTATTATTAGAAATCTATACTCAAATAGGAAGCAATGTTTATAATACAATAAATATAACAAGTTTAAATTTAGAAGGAGAATATTTAAATACTATGATTCCTTTATTTAAAGATTTAAATACTACATTAATAATAAAAAATTTATTATTAATAAGTTCATTATTATCTCTATTAATAGGAACAATAGTAGGATTAGCTCAAACAAAAATAAAAAGATTATTAGCATATAGTACCATTTCTCATATAGGATTTATTTTATTAGCTTTAGCTATAAATACCGAACAATCTATAGATTCTTTAATATTCTATATAATTCAATATACAATTACAAATTTAAATATTTTTTTAATAATTTTAGGTTTAAGTTATATAATAAAAAATTCTAAACTTCATTATAATAATTCTTTCCCTGTAATACAATCTGTAAAAGATATTAAATTTATTTCAGAATTTAAAGGTCAATTTTTCTTAAATCCTTTACTTAGTTTAAGTTTATCTATTTGTTTCTTTTCTATGGCTGGGATTCCTCCTTTAATTGGTTTCTTTTCAAAACAATTTGTTTTATATTCAGCAATGCAAAGTGGATATTATTTTATCGCTATTGTAGCTATATTAGTTAGTGTAGTTAGTGCTTCTTATTATTTAAAAATTATTAGAGTTCTTCATACCTCAGTAGAAAACCCAGAATTAGAATTAAATACAAAGTCTCAAAGTTCTGTCTATTTACCTAATGATGTTAATATTTCTAATATTTCTAATTCTAATAATTTATCAGTTAAAAATGTTAATTTATTAACTAATTTCCATAGTTTCCTAATATCTAGTTTAACTTTATCTATTTTATTATTTATTTTAAAACCTTCTATAATCTTAAATATTACTCAAGTATTATCTTTATCTTTATTTAATTTTTAAAATATGAATAGTTTATTAATGTTATTTATTTTTGTTCCCATTTTAGCTTTTGCTTTACTTGGTTTAAATGTTTTATTAGCAACTCATAAACCTGATGAATCTAAAGTTTCTGCTTATGAATGTGGATTCTCTGTAATCTACGGTCAAACTAGATCTACTTTCCAAATTCATTTTTATACTGTAGCTATTTTATTCTTAATTTTTGATCTTGAAATTTTATTATTATTCCCTTTAGCAGTAACTCTGTATCAAGTAAGTACTTTTGGATTTTCAATTGGTATTGTTTTCTTTATTGTATTAACAATAGGATTTGTATTAGAAATAGGTTCTGGAGCTATATCTTTAACTAATTTCGATCAACCAAACCAAAAATAATAATTAAATTTAATAAGAAATCTAAATTTAACCCCCCCCCCCTCTCTCTCTGGTCCTCCGATACATCCGAGCCTAGGGCAGGCTGTGGCATCCGACCTAAACCTTAGGGCAGGCTGCTGCTATGCTGATGCTCCTCTCCTGCTACGCTCCTGCTACGCTCCTGCATCCTCCGGCAGCTCCTGCTACGCTCCGGTGCTTAGCCTCGGACCGGACTGGTTGGATCATCTTACAACTTCTGACCCTTCACGTATCGGCCTTACCCTTATCCTTACCTTTGGATCCTTAGTTAAAAATTTTTTAAATTTAAAAGAAATAATCATTTAAAAGTAGAAAATAAAAACAATTCTCATTAAAAAATAAGTTATAATTTATTTAGTTTAATTTTTATTTTCTGTTATTTTTGTCATTTTTATTATAAAAAGCCTCGGTTGCTTAGTGGTCAAAGCGCTATTCTGAAGATATAGATATGGGAGTTCAATTCTCTCCCGGGGCAAACACAAGTTAAAAAAATAGAAATTTTATATGCATTATAAAAAAATACCAGGAAAAAAATAAAATAGCCGAAATAGTTTAATTGGTAAAACGAATTCCTTGTAAGATTTAAATATTGGTTCAATTCCAGTTTTCGGCAAAAAAAAGTTTTTAAGATAAAATAGTAAACAAATTCATATATATAAATTTGTATGACGATTCTACAAACTAAAATAAAAATTTAGGTCAGCCTCTACGTAGGCCAAGGCAGGGCAAGAAAAACTTTTTTTTATTGAGTTGTTACTTTATTTTTGTTTTATAAATTTTTGTTATATATGTAATTGTATTATATTTAGTCTAAAATAAGACTTTATTAGAAAAAGTTTCTAAGTATCTTTATAGAATGAAAGTAAGCAAAATTGTTTTAAAGAACCCTTCCTTGCTACGCTAGTTTCCTCTGCTATGCTCCTCTCCTCCGGTGCTTAGCCTCGGTGCTTAGCCTCTCCTCTCCTCCGGTGCTTAGGCTCGGCTGGTGCTGCTGCTAAAAATAAATAAATCTGAGCTAAAACAAAAAATACGAAACAAAAATTTTTTTTGATTTAATTTATAAATTTTAATTATATTTGTATTATATTTAAAAGAGAAGAGCCTTAGTTTATCTAAAAAAAAAAATATATTTCTCTATATACAGATATTAAGGGCAGGTGATCCGATTGGTAATGGTGGTTCTCTGTAAAAGAATTGGTTAAATGTCCGTAAAAGGTTCGATTCCTTTACTGCTCAAATAAAAACAAAACTAAGGCTCAGTTCTCCTGCTCTAAAGGAAAAGGAGTAGAATAAAATTTTATTTCACTTCTTTTATTTTTAGCCCTTTAAGATTCTAGGACAAAATTTTAATAAATAACTTTATTTTCTTAAAGACTTTAGCATAATGGTTAATGCAGTTCGCTCATAATGGATATTATAAGGGTTCGAATCCCTTAGGTCTTAAAATATACACTTAACTATAATAAGAAGAAATTTAACGTACTCTAGAAATTTCTAACACTATTAATTTATATAATATTTTAGTTTTTGTAGTCTCCTACTTCGTATCCGAAAATCCTTCGGAAAAAAAAAATTAAATATATTTTTAATTAAGTATATTTTTTTAATACTTTTTTAAAAGAATGAAAAAAAAAAAAATTATTACTAAAAAAAATTAATTCTTTATAATAGATAGCTTACTAAAGTGACTTTAAATTTTACTCTTTTTTTAATCCAACCTTAGCAAGGCAGGCTGGTCGGATGGGTCGAATCCACACACAATCCCTAAATGGAAGGGGAGGCTACGGTAGTAAGTAATGGATTAGGTTAGGAAAGTAGAAGGTGTACTGAAGCCTAGGGACTGTAAGTATACGTAAGAGTCTGTAGGCATCTGGTAAAAAAGTAAAATTTTATTTACACAATATAAAAATTTAAATTAAACAAATAAGGGCATTTGGTCGAGTCTGGTTTATGGCCCTCGTCTTGAAAACGAGTACTTCTTTGAAGTCGTGAGTTCAAATCTCACAGTGCCCGTTAAAATATTATAAATATAAATAAAAAATATTTCTTTAAAAAATATAATTATAAAATAAAATAAAATAATATTAAAAAAATAAACAAAATAATTCTGTATATAAAATAATTAATATAAAAGAGATATTAAATATTGCATTAAGCAAATAAAATACAACAATTACAAAATTGTTTAAATATTAGGACGAATTTAATTTTGGTTCCGATTGAACGTTTTTCAGTAGTTTTAAGACATGCAAATCATTGTTCTAAAAATTTTGTCAAAATTTAATGTTCATAACGTCAAATTCTGATAAAACTAGGAATAAGGTGTAAAGGTGAGTAATGATAAATTAGATACCTTATAGACTCTCTAAATGGGGGATAAATATTACTCTATTATAATTCTCCATCTGAAGTTTTAACTAAAGATGTGATTTAATAATTGCTTTATTAATTTGAAAAATAATGAGGTTCTTTCTAGTTTAACAAAAAAATAAACTTTTATAATTACAAAATTATATTAAAGAAAGTGAAAATATTGATAAAATAGCTATTTTATTAAAGAAAGGAATTTTTCTGCTATAAGATTCGATTTATTTTGTTTAGGTAGTTGGTAGGGTAAAGGCCTACCAAGCCCACGATCAATAGCCAAGTTTGACAGAACAAATGGCCACATTGGGAATGAAAAGCCCCAAGTAGTTTTAACTACCAGCAGTCGAGAATATTAGTCAATGCTCGAAAGAGTGAACTAGCTAACTGAAATCACATGACTCATTCTTATAGGTGGTGAATGTGATAAGGTGTAGGGAAAAAAATGATATTACCTCACTAAAAGTGTTGTCCAAATCTGGTGCCAGAAGACTCGGTAAGACCAGAAACGCAAACGTTAGTCATCTTAATCAGGCGTAAAGGGTATGTAGGCAGCTTTGAAAATTTTAAATTTAAAAAAAAATTTTTTTTTCTTTTCTAGAAAAAAGAGTAGCTCTATTTATTAAATTAAATAGTAAAAATAAAATCAATTAAAGCTAGAATCTAATAGAGGAAAAACCAAATAATACTTAGAGTAGGGATGATATCCATAGATACTAAGGGGAATACTAAGGGCGAAAGCTTTTTTTCTACTAAAGATTGACGCTGAGAAACGAAGGTGAGAATAGGAAATAGGATTAGATACCCAGATACCTCTCACTGTCAACGATGAATGGTGGTTGTTAGTTTTAATAAAAACTGATGGCGATGTTAACACGATAACCATTCCGCCTTGCGAGTACGGTTGCAAAACTGAAACCAAAAAAATTAGTCGGTCTCGAAGCAAACGAAGTGAAGCATGTTATTTAATACGACAATACGCGTATAACCTTACCAGACCTTGCATATCTAGCTCTTTTTATTTTTTAAATTAAAAATGAGTGAGTATATTTTAAATCTTTTTTTTAAAATAATACGCAGATACAGGTGTTGCATGGCTGTCGTCAGTCCGTGTTGTGAAGAGTGAGGTTAACTCCACTAACGGACGCAATCCCTGTTGTTAATTTATACTTAACAATTTATGATTCTGATAGAGTTTCATTTGGGGCTAAGACAAGCCGTTATGGCCCTAATGGTCTGGGCTATAGACGTGCCACATAAACTTTTACAAAGTGATGCAAAACTATACCTATTTAAAATTATTTACTTAAAATTTTTAAGTTTATTAATTTATTATTTATTTTTAAATAAAAAAGGTAATAAGGAATAGCTAATCATTAAAAAAAGTTCATTATTAAAATGATTGAACGGATTGTCGCCTGAAATTCGGCGACATGAAGAAGGAATTTCGAGTAATCGTTGATCACGACGCAACGGTGAAGATAGCATTCGTGATGAACTAACTGTCTGTCGCTGGGAAGAAGCTTAACTTGGGGGAAACTGCCACGAAAATAAAACTTTAATCTAAGTTTGCCTTTCTTTAATTTTGTTATTTTAGAAATTTAAATTATTAATTTAATTTTTTCCTAGTCCCTTATCCAAAAGATGAGGAGCCATAGGTAGGTAGTTTTTATTTATATATTTTTATTTAAGTATAAAAAATAATAATTTTTGCATTTAAAAAACACTTATATTAAGATATTTAGTATCTGTTAACCCATTTAAGTAACATCTCAAAAGTCATAGCAAGGTAGCTGTACTGGAAAGTGCTGCTGGAAAATAAAAAATATTGAATTTAACCCCCCCCCCTGCCTGCCCAGCCGTAGGAGCCTTAGGAGCCTTAGGAGCCGTAGGAGCCTTAGGAGCCGTAGGTTTGGGTCGGATGGAGCCGTAGTAACTAACAAATTGTAAAGGTAAGGGCAGGCGAAGAAGGTGATAAATTTTGAGTCATTTAAAGGGATTATTTTATATATTAATAATTTAACTTAGATTTATACTAAGAATTTAACTAATAATTTGACTAAAAATATTTTAGTCTTTTTAAAAATATTTATAACAATAAAAATAAAAGTCTTTAACCTTAAATTTATTATACAGTTATTAATAAAAATATATAAATAATATTGTATTTTAAATTTTTTTATTTCTATCCTTCGGTTAGGTTATCCTACTTTTCCATAGGGATAGTTATAGGGAGGTAGGCTAAGGCGAGGTATTTTTATAATCAAAGTGTTTGCTATATTAAAAAGGGGTTAGCTGAGTGGTTTAGCAGTAAATTTACACTTTACAGACAGGGTTTCGATTACTCTACTCCTTATATTATCTGGATTCTTTTAATTTAGAATCTTCTCCTTCCTGAAGTACGGTTCCTTCGAGTCCTAGTCTCTAGCGGAAGGTTAGTACACGAGCCTCCAGAATTGGAGGGATGGTTTATTCTCTTGATCTTTATTCTTACCTTTTGGTTTTGAAAGGGTAGGTAAGTAAAAGAAAAGAATTGAATTATTATATTTTTTTACATTAAATAAAAAATTTCTCAATAATAATTTAAAAACGAATATGCCGAAATTGGTAGCCGGGTGTGTCTTAGGAACACATGATTTTTGATCGTAAGAGTTCAAGTCTCTTTATTCGTAAAATTTAATAATATTCTTTTTATAGAATTTTTATTTTATTTTTTCCTTATACACTCGTACTTTACCGTAAAGATACCGACCCTACCTTAATTACATTTATAAGGCCCTAGGATCCAACTCTAGGAAGTGGTAAGCTCAGACTCATTCGGTAAGAGGAAGCCTAACTTTTTTTATTTAGTTATAAAAATAAAATTTTATCTTTTAGTCTGGCATGCTCCGCTGTAGGAGCCTATCTATATCTTGCGTGCCCCTACATGTCACTTCTCAGGAGGCGTAGCAGCTGCTGCCGGAGGATGCAGCATAGCAGCATAGCAGCATAGCAGCATAGCAGCATAGCAGCATAGCAGCCTGCCCTAAGGTTTAGGTCGGATGCAGGAGTCGATGGCTGGACAAAGAGTAGCTGTTTCTACAAATCTTGCTAATAATGTAAAAGTAAGGGCTGGAAGGAAAGAAAAATAAGAGAGATAATATAAATGAAATATTAATATTAAAAAATAACTCTTAACTCCTTTTTTTAAGTTACGGCCTACGGAAAAATTAACTTAATAGAGTTAATTATATTGGATTGAAAAATTTTTATTTTAAACCATTTTTATTTTTGTAACTACCGCCTGCCCTTTTATACATCCGTAGGTTTGGCTCGGTTGGAGTCTGCCTGCCCTTACCTTGATACTAAGCCTCGGTTTTAGCCTTCGGCTGCTGCATCCTCTCCTCCGGCTCGGCTGCACCCTCCGGCTACTGCTATACTGCTATGCTGCTATGCAGTGGCTACGCTCCTCCGGGGCCGGAGGGTTAGAATAGCTTTTACCTACTTTCTCTCTCCTATATTTTAAACCTACGGAAATAAGTATAAAAATAATAAGTAATTATAAGTAAGATATTTTTTTTTATATATTAAGTAATTAGACTATATGATTATTAATAACATCTTTAGCTTAATTTGGTAAAGCGTTTGCCTTCGAAGCAATTGTTTATTGGTTCGAGTCCAATAAGATGTCCTTAAATAGTATTATTTTTTAATTTAAGAAAAGAAAATATCGGGCTAGCTTACAGCTCCCGTATATCCGAGCCTTAAACAAAAGGTAGAACCATCCTTACTTTAAAAGGCCTTCGCTTTCCTCAGAATTCGCCCTACGAGGCAAGGTAAGGGCAGGTAAGGCAGGAACTTCGAAGTAGGATCCATCCGAGCCAAACCTACGGATGGGCAGGCAGGATGTAGGTCTAGATAGAAATTATTTTCACTTTTTCTTCTCTAACATAAAATATGATATTTCTCTATTCTTGGAGATATTAATTGTAATATATTAAAAATACTTAAATGAAAGTATGGGCCTTATTTAGATTAAAAGTATAAATTTGTTATTATTATTTCTTTCCTTTTGCCCTTATGCCTCTGACCTTACAATAGTAGGCTCAAAGAAGCGGAGGCTCCGCAGGATAGAAAGAAGCGTAGGCTTCGCAGGATAGAAGGAAGCGAAGACAACCTTACCTGTAGGTAGGTAGATATTAAGTCTAAATATTTTTCTATAAAACTTCAGCTATATAAAAAATTTATTTTTTATTTATTTATTTAAAATATTTCTTTAAATTATTTCTTTAAAATATCAAATTTTGTTAATAAAAATTTGTTAATACATGATACTATTTTGTTTGTATTAATTTGTAATACTATTTTTTTATATTAATTTGTAATACTATTTTATTTGTAATAATTTGTAATAAAGGGGGTTATCAATTGTTAATTATTATTAAGATTCAGAATTATGAGTATAATAATAAGAAAGCAATCATAAGTGAGAATAATCCTGTAGCTTCTGCTAAAGCGAATCCAAGGATTGCGTAAGAGAATAATTGTCCTCTTATTTGAGGGTTTCTTGCAGTAGATGCGATTAAAGAAGAGAAGATTAAACCGATTCCGGCTCCGGCTCCAATTAATCCTGAGCAAGCTAATCCTGCTCCTATGTATTTTGCTGCTGCTAACATAATTTAAAAAATTTTTATAAGATAGCGTCTGACAAATAAGAAGATTAAATTCTTATTCCCTTTTATAATAAAAATTTTTTACTTTTTTGTTTTTATTTATTTTATTTTATTTTTATTTTATTTTTTTAGTTTCTAAATTAAAAATTAATTATTCTTCAATTTATTTTTTGTTTTTATTTTTTATTTATTTTAAATTTATCTGACACTCCGTACGTATACGAGCCCTTCCAGATTCGAACTGGGACCACCCTAATTGACAATTAGGTACTCTACCTATTAAGCTAAGGGCCCTAACTTTATTTAATTTGTCCGTTGCGCCTTTTATAGAATTTTTTTTATATTTATTCCTTAGTTAAAATTTAAAATTTTTTCCTTCTTTTACTATATTAAAAATATAAAACTTTTTTTTTAAGATCTTTGATCGTTTAGAAAAGAAATATATTAATTGATAATAAATATACGATTAAAGAAATATATTGATTTCTCTTTATATTATTCTTATGCCTTTGGCTTTTAAAAATGTGGAGTAGACTTTATATTACAAAGATTACCTTTCTTCTTATAATTTTTTTTTTTCCATATATTCAGGGCTAAATCTACCCTACTTTGGACCTTACTCTTTTATATACAGAGGTACGGGTCCTGTCCTATGGAGGAATTCAGACATTTTAAATTTTAGCTCTATTAGTTAACACATAGTGTTTAAACAAAATATCTTTTTAATCTTTATAGAGAAACTAAAAAAGGGGTTTAAAAATAAAGTCACAAAAAAGTAAAAAATTTTTATTATAAAAGGGAATAAGAATTTAATCTTCTTATTTGTCAGACGCTATCTTATAAAAATTTTTTAAATTATGTTAGAAAAATTAATTGCTGAGTTATCAAAACCTAGAAATTTTATAGGAGATAATTCTGAAATTTATAAATATTTAGAAGAAATATTTCATTTAACCGGAAACCCGGGTTTAGATATATTAAATGTAATACTAATATTAGAAAAAATGCAAATCTATTTAATAATAATAATAATGTATAATATTATAATTTTATTTGTAAATGAAAGTTTTTTAGAAAACTTCTTAAAAAAAATATTTCCATTAAAACTAGTAAATTATTTTATAAAATATATAATATTATTCAAAAAATTAAATAAATTCAATATACTAGCTTTATTAATATTATTGCTAATATCTAATTGGTATACTTATTATTATTTAAATTTTGTCGTTTTAAATATAGATGAGATTGTAAGGTTATATTTTAAAAATTAGAGAATTAAAAGGTAAATAAAATAAAATAAAATAAAATAAAAATTTGTAGTCTTAAGTCCTTTTAATATATAGTTTTCTTCTTTTTTTATTTTTGTTATATATCTTATTCTCTGTGAGAATATTTACTTTCTAAAAAAAATTATTAAATTAGTTTTTTAACCTAGTTTTATTTTGGCAATTTTTAATTTAACAAAATTGGTAAAATTTAAATTAGGTTTTTAGAGCCTTAAACCAAATACATATTTATTTGACTGTTATCTGGCAAGCAGGAGCCGAGGCTATGCACCGAGCCGGAGCGTAGCAGGAGAGGTGCATAGCAGCAGCCGAGCCGGAGCGTAGCAGGAGAGGATGCAGCATTGCAGCATAGCAGAGGAGAGGTGTGGGGGGGTTTAATTTATGTAAAAAAAATTTAATAATTTCTAATTTACTAGACTAGTAAAGGATTAAAATAATTAATTAGCTTTACCTTTACCTTTGTCTTTTAAATTTTTATTATTCAGTTCTGTGTCACTTTCATTTAAAGTTTCACTATTAAGTTCTGTGTCGCTTTCCTCTAAAATAGTAGGTAACTTCTTTAAATCATCAAATACATTTTTACGGTTGTACCCTTCAAACCCTAAACTTCCTTTACCTAAAGAGGATGGACCTGCTTTACTAGAAGAAGCTGAATAATCGAAATTTGCAAATGGGTCTTTTACTTCTGGTACAAAGAAAAAAGAGTTATCCTCTTCAAATAAATTCTCTTCTTGAATCCTTTTTATAGCTTCTCTTGCTTCTGAAGAAGTAGAAGATAAAGTTCTACAACTGAGACTATCTTCTCCAAATTCTTCTTCTTTCCCATCCTTCAAGAACGTAGCAAGAGTCTTAGAATTTAATTCATTTAAATCTTCTTCGGATCTTGGTAAACCTTGAGAAGAGAAAGGATGTTCTAAATTAGAAGACTTAATAGAATTAGTAGGTTCCTCTACATTCCCTGCATTACTAGAATTGGAAGATAAATTATTATTCTCCATTTCTGAAGAGTTTTGAGGGTTTTCATTAGTTTGTGTATTATTTTTTCTTTTCTTTTTTAAATAATTAAAAATTATTTTTAAGCTAGACATAAATTTAGGCTTTAAAAAAGAGTTATAATTATCTGGTAGAGTAGGAGAACAACTAAAATCCAAAATATCCCAAAGTAAAAAGCTTGAACCTACAGGAGAGAAACAAAAGAATAATAATTTAATTATAAATTTTATTAAAAAAATACCAAATTTTAAGTTTTTAATCGAAGGTTTTCTATTTTCAAATATTGAAGAGCAATATAAAAAAATAGCTTTTACTCTATATTTAAAGAATAGTTTACTATTACTTAATAAAGACAACACAGGTTTAAAAGTAACAACTATCAAACTTATTAAAACATTTATTTGTGCTACTAATTTTGTTATTTCAGAAGTAGATAGTTGGTTATAAATTGAAAGTGGTTTAACTAGAAATTTAGTGTTTTTAGATAGTGTTTGAAAGACAATATTAAAAAATTTTAATGTTATTAAGATGATTTTGTTTATTATTTTTTTTATTTTCATTGTTTATTTTTAAAAAAAGCTAAAAGTTAAAATACTCTTTTAAAGTATATAATTTTAATTTTTAAATATAAAGTGTTAAAATAAGGGTTTTCATTTACAATTTCTGGAACGTAGTACTCAGAAATAAAAATAAATAGCTATAAGAAATTTAAATTTTTTAATTTTCACACCCTTTTTTCCTCGTAGGCTTAAATAAATATGATGAGTGCTTAGAAGTTATATCTGAATAGGTATAGAAAAAGGACAAAGATTTCATTTGTTACCCCTAATCTTTTTTAGTAGCTTTTAAGTATAGTTATAAAACACAACCACTTTTTTAGATTTTCCATTTTTTTAAAATAAATATTTCGATATCTACAAATTTTTTTAATTCTATACAATTAAAAAGCCTAATTTTTGGCCGGCCCTGAATGTTAGGACAAGGTACCGGAGGCAGTACGTAGGAGAAATAAAGATCATTTTAGATTAAATACCATTTTAGATTAAATTTTTTAAAAGAAAATAAAAAATAACAAATTAATATAATTTATTTTTCCATTAATAAAAAAAAATAATAATATATAACTAAAAAGTAAAGGGTTAAGTTTACAGATGGTTCTGTAGTAGACCTGCAAAGTCTTTCTTTTAGGGTTCAATTCCTTCTTAACTCTAAAAAAAATATTTTTATTTTAAAATTAGAATTAATAAATATATCCAAACGTAAGCTATCATTCCATACTTAACTTTCCTATCCGTCCTTAAAGAAGGTAGCAGCAGCAGCCGAGGCTAAGCACCAGCCGAGCCGGAGGAGCGTAGCAGGAGAGGAGCATAGCAGAGGAGAGGGTTAGCACCAGCAGCCGGAGGAGAGGCTAAGCACCGGAGGAGAGGAGCATAGCAGAGGTGCATAGCAGAGGAGAGGCTAAGGACCGGAGGAGAGGAGAGGTGCATAGCAGCATAGCAGCAGCCTGCCCTTAGGTTTGGCTGCATCCGAGCCTAGGACAGACAGCCTCGGAGGCGGAGCAGCAGAAAGGTGGAAAGACCACAGGCCTAGAATCCGCCCTTACAAACATATGGTTATAGTTAATACCTAAAAGAAGGTAATATCTAACCCAAAAATAAAACTAATTCTGTTCTATGTAATAAAACACTTTAAAATTTTTAGTACAAACAAGAATAAAATTTTTTCTTTATTAGTTTAAGTTCTCTTAGTTCAATGGTAGAACTGCATTCTTCTAAAATGTTAATTTTGGTTCGAATCCAGAAGAGAATATATGAATAGAGAGTTATTTACATTCCTATTCCTCAAATTTTAAATTTTATTTTCTAAAACAAAACTCCCTTTTTACAGATAAGGTTTCGAAGGACAGATAATAAAAGAAAGAGAGGGTAAAGTCCTTTTCCAAAGGATAAGGGAAAGTAGAAAACTATTATTCTATTAAAAGGAATAATCTATATAGTAATAAAATAATAACAAAGAAAAGTAAATAATTCTTTTTTTATTGTTGTTTATACTTAAAAAATTCTTTTAGATATAAAAATTTATTTATTTTTAAATACAAATCCTTTAAGTCTTACGGTCATTAGATCATTATAGAATTTAGGAAATATCTTTACTTTAAAAATCTAAAGTTTAAAATAAGTTTAAAATAAGGATAAGGACCTAGTATTAACAGGATATACAATATGGAAAGTAAAAATTAAATATTCAGAATTCTAATGTTTTACTATTATAAAAAAAGGATACAAATAAAAAGAGTGTAGTATAAATGGTTAGTATGGCGATCTCCAAAATCACTGGTAGGTGTTCGAGTCACCTCACTCTTGATATTTTATTTCATAATTATATAGACTAGAGAAATTAGAAGTTTTAGGATTATTAGTTTTAAACTTTTATATTTACTTAACCTCATTCTTTATGTCCTTTTCCAAAGGATACAGAGTTTTACGGTGGCAAGTGAAGGACACCTATAATAACAGAAATAACAGAAATAACAGTATATAAATATATAACAGAAATAACAGTATATAAATATATAACAGAAATAACAGTATATAAATATATAAGATTTAAGAGAATAGAATATATTATAATAGAATATATTATAATAGATTAGAATATAATATAATAGAATAGAATAGAATAGAATAGAATAGAATAGAATAGAATAGAATAGAATAGAATAGAATATAAATAACTATAATAAAAAGGATAATACCTTTTATTCAAAATTTATTTTAAAAGAAGTTTAGTAATAAAATAATAAAATACAAATTATTTCTTTCCAAATTGCATTAATTAAAAAGGTCTCTAAGTTAAGATTTTTAAACTCTCAATAACAAAAAATATTCTTTATAAAATAAAAATTCTTTAACTCTTATCTTATGTTATAATACTTTAATTAATTAGTTTAGACAAAATTTGTATTATAATTCTGTTAATAATTATATTTATATCTGAGGCATAATATAAGAAATAATAGGACAAATTTAATTATAGCTATACCTTTCCTTCCTTTTCAAAGGATAAGGACGCCTTTTTAAGAGGCAAAATATTTGTCAAAGTGTACTTTCTATTATTTAATAAATAAAGAAAGAAAATTTAAATATTAAAAAACTATTTATATTTATACCTATTTATGTATATAAATATCTAAAAAAGAACTGATTTTACTTTATTCTTAATTAACTCTTTATTAAAAAATAAAAATTAAAACTAAATATTATTTCATTTCTTACTTTATTTTTCTATATGTAAAATTCTAGTAAGTAAAAAACTAAAAAAAGGAATAATATAAGTACACAATTTTAATTCTTATTTTCTTTAATATAACAGCCTCGTTTTTCTAATCATAATTTTCTCCTCTTTCTTTCTCTACCTTCTCTTCCTTTACAACAGATAAGAGGCCTTCAGTTCCGAAGGCAGGGCTAAGGTTAAAGATACTTTTCTTCTATTTTTCTAAATAATTGAAAAGCTTAGATAATGATAAATTATACTTTTACTTTGATGTATATAAAAATTACACAATAAATTTAAGTAATTAAGATACATGATTATATATAAAACTTAAGGCCTTAACATATAAATTATAGGAATCTTTTATTCCTTGCTGTAAAATAAAAAAATATTTTATAGTTTTTAATATATTTATATTAATTATATAAATATTAGTTATATTCCTATTATTTTTTATTGGACCTACAAAACTGCGACTAGTCTCCCCTCACCCTCTCTACGTTCTACCTTGCCTTCCTTCTGTAAGGTAAAACTAACAAAATAGGAAAGGTTTGGTGTTAAAGTTTCGTGGAAAAAGCTCAAGAATAAAATAACCCAATAAATTATGTAAATTATATAGGATAAGAATATTAATATTTATATATAAATAAGTATGATTAAAAAACACACACAAATAAAAATGAATAATAATTTAACAATAACAATAATAAATATATTACTTAATTTAATAGATGTATTATGTATAGTTTTACCTGTTTTATTAAGTGTTGCTTTTATGACTATTATAGAAAGAAAACAATTAGCCGCCCACCAAAGAAGAGTAGGTCCAAATATTGTAGGATATTATGGATTATTACAACCTTTTGCTGATGCTTTAAAATTAATACTTAAGGAGACAATAATCCCTTCTCAATCTAATAAAGTTTTATTTTTTTTAGCACCAGTATCTACTTTAATTTTTAGTTTATTAGGTTGGGGTATAATACCTTTTGGTCAAGGTTTAGCTTTATCTGATTTTTCATTAGGAATTTTATATACTTTAGCTTTATCATCTTTAGGAGTATATGGAGTATTATTAGCAGGTTGGTCAGCTAATTCTAAATATGCTTTTTTAGGATCATTACGATCTACTGCCGCAATGATTTCTTATGAATTAATTTTAAGTTCCGCAATCTTAATAATAATCTTATTAACAGGATCTTTAAATTATAATACTATAATAGAAATTCAACAATCTGTTTGGTTTATTATTCCATTATTACCAGTATTTATTTTTTATTTTATAGCTATTTTAGCTGAAACTTCTAGAACTCCTTTTGATCTTCAAGAAGCCGAATCTGAATTAGTAGCTGGTTTCTTTACAGAGCATTCAAGTGTTCCTTTTGTTTATTTTTTTTTAGGTGAATATTCCTCAATAGTATTATTTAGTTGTATTACTGCTATTTTATTTTTAGGTGGATATAATTTACCTGAAGTATTTGTAAATAATTCAATAATTAATCTTCAATCTATAATATTAGGTTTAAAAACATGTATTTTCTGTTTTTTCTTTGTATGGTTCCGAGCTACTTTACCTAGATTAAGATATGATCAATTAATAGAACTTTGTTGGTTAAATCTTTTACCTGTTTGTGTTGCTTTTATTATTTTAATTCCAAGTATTTTAGTGTCATTCGATTTAGTTCCTTTCTAAAAAAAAAATCCTTAACTTCAGCCTAGCCCTTTACTTCTTTGGCCAGACCCTTTTAGGGTAGAGCTAGAACCTAAAACTAGCCTTCGACTCCTACTGAATGAGACAGGAAGGAAAAGTTTAAGGAAGAGCTAAAATTAAGATCATAATTTAACCCCCCCCCCCTACCTGACCTTTTTAGCTGCCTGCCCTAGGCTCGGATGCAGTCTGCCTGCCTTCTGTGTAAAGGTGTGGGATGATCCAGAGGGGAGTACTACCGGGAGGGCTAAGGTTTGGGATAAAGTAGTAAGGTCTTTTATATTTCTATTATTTTTACTATTAAAAAAAAAAATTTTTTTTTTAATTTAAAAGAAGCTAAAAAGTAATATTAATAAAAATAAGGATACTGATGACAAATAATCATTAATTATTAATTAATAAAATTTACTTACCTAAACTAAATATTAAAAATCTTTAGTAATACTGTCCTCCTTCGGGTACGAATTAGTATTTTTAGCTTTAATTTGTATTTTAAATTTTAATAATTGTATCCCTTATTAAACACTATATCGAATAGACAATGGAACGTATGTATACCATTAGATATAATTGGAATTTAAAATATATTAAATGGAGTAAAGTAATCTATAGTAACAATTGAGAAAATTGTTCACTTCATTTAATCCCATTGACACCTTAAAATATAATAAAAATAAAATATGTACAAAAATAACAAACAACAATGAATAACTCAGAAAATAAAAATTTATATTTGACAAAAATATTACCATTATTTGGAGATCCTATCTTAAAAAAAACAACAAAAGATAGAATGTTAAATAAATATAATATGGAAAATTTAAATGCTATACCAAATAGTAGTTTAAATAAAAAAACTAATACTAAAATTATCAAATTAAGTAATGTATTAGGACTTTATTTAAAAGGCTTAAATATATATAATTTTCATTTAAATAATTATATAAATAATAATAATAATAAAGATTTAATTTTACATTTAAAAAACCAACAGAAACAAACAACAAATATCGAAACTTTAAATAAAAAAATCTTCTCTATGGAAAAAGAAAATACATTAAATACAAAACTCTCTACTTTATTAAAAGTTTTAAATAAATATCTGAATATTACGGAATCTGGTTCCAGCATTAATAATCTAGGACAGAAGAAATCAAATAAAAAAAGTTTAAAGTTAGACCTTCGAACTTTACGAATCCTTCCTTCGGATTCTGCTTTCCTCGCAACTTCTTCAAAAAAAACTAATTTATTAAAAAAAAATAGAAAAATACAGAAACTTCAAATTATTTCTAATTTCTCTAATTTAAATTCTGACTTAAAAAGTAACAAACCTTTAAATTTAGGATTAAAATCTGAAAATAATTATAAAGAAAATTTTTCTTCTTTAGCTTTATCCCAAAAAATAATAATTAAGAATAGTATAGTTAATGCTAAGACTGATTTAATTAAAGATTCTGAGAATCTGTTACAAAAATTAATTAATACTCGACTGTGGAAAAAATTAATTTCTCCTAGTCCTATACTTTCTTTAGGTACGACAGAAGTAGGCGGAGATAACTCAGAGTTTGTATTCCAGTTAAATGGAAAAAAAGGTGTAGATAAAATTAAATTACTTAATTCTTTATTACATCCTTCCTCTACAAAAATTTCTAAATTTGGAAGCAAAAGTTATATAAAAAAATTAATACTAAAGGGTTTATCCTTAGGAATAATCTCAAGAACAGATCTCTCTAACACTAAAAATCTAAAAATCAAAGGATTAAATTTATTAGAAATAATTTTAAGTAGTATAATTGCAATTAAAATTTTAAATTCTAAAATTAGTTTAAAAAGAAAAAAAATTAGATTACTAAAATATATTAATTTAGCCTCTGAACTTTCAAGATCTAATAGTAATAATGAAAATATTAATAATATTTCATTCTCTTATTTAAATAATAATAAAAATAATTTGTCTAATTCTTCTAATAAAAATAATTTTTTAATACCAATTCAAAATAAAAATATACCTGTAGTTTATAATAATAAATTAGCTCCTATAATTAATCAATATATTAAATCAATGACTATTTTTAATATGAAAAATAAAGGTTCTATTTTTTCTTATTCAAGTATAATTGGTTTTAATTTTTTAAGTAAAAATAATAAATTAATTAAAAATGTTTATAAATTTTTATCTACTTCTTTTTATTCTATGTATTGTTTAATTAGTAAACCTGTTTTTGTTATTACTCCAGATAAAATTATTATTCAATTATTTTATTATTTATTTATTCCTAATTTATTTAAATATAAAATTAGAAATAGAAAAAAATTCTTTAATAGACTTTTAAAAAATAAAAGAGCTAAATCGAATAGAAATTTTGTTAATAATCAAAATAAATTTAGATTCTCTAATAAATTCAAATATAAAAAAATTAAAAAAGCACAAAGAAAAATATTTAGAAAACTATCTAATATTAGTTTAATTAATTTATATCCTAATAAATTTAAAAAAATTTGTTTAATTTTAAGTCGTTTCTTTAAAAAACCTGTAGAATTAGATTTAATTAGATTACATTATCCTTATAACGATAGTAATATCTTAGTTAATCTTTTAGGTATTATGATTAATAAAATTAAAATTAGAATTATTATTAGAAAACTATTTAGAAAAGCTATTATTAAAAACCCTAATAAATTAGAAAATAAAAATTTAACTATTTTACCTTCTTTCTTATCAGGAATGAATATTAGAATTGCTGGAAGATTATTAACTCAAAAAGTAGTACCTAGAATGACAGTTAAAACAATTAGAAGAGGAGTATTAGCTAAAAGTAAAGTTAACTTCTCTGATGTTGCTAGATTAACTAAAAAAAATAAAAGAGGTGCCTTTAGTATTACAATCTCTTCAGGACAAAATTTTAAATAGCTTTAATAGTTAGTATTCAATATTATCCTAATTTTTAGTGAAAAAAAAAACTTAAAAAAACAAATAAACAAAAAAATTTTCTTTTTTTAGTGAGAAAAATAAAAATTTATTTATTAAACCCCCTCCCTCTGCATCCTCCGGCTGCTGCTATGCTCCTGAGGTTCAGGCCTATTGCTCCTTCCTACTTTACCTGCATGCCTTTACCTTGGCTCCTTGGTTCGGCTGGGGAAGTGATGTTCCTGCGAGAGATCATAAGAAGAATTCTTAAACCTGATGTAAATAAAGTAGGTTGTGTTTTCCGCTATATCCTCTCCTGCTATGCTGCTATGCTGCATCCTCTCCTGCTACGCTCCTGCTACGCTCCGGACCGGCTCGGCTGCTGCTATGCTGCATCCTCCTCTGCTGCCGGAGGATGGACCCTTTTAAACTTTTGTTCTTTAGAGATATCGAAAATTTGGAATAATTATAAAGGTTTTATTTTTTATTTTTTAGTTTAATAAAGGAGAAAGTCAAAATTAAAGAATAAATTTTATTTTAAAAGAAGTTTAGTTATACAAATAAAAGAAATAATTCCTTTATTTGCTTTTTAATAAATTAAATTCTAAGATACTATTTAAAGCCTATAATTTAACGGTAGAATAATTTCTTGATGAGGAATCTGTAGAAGTTCAAATCTTCTTGGGCTTAAATAAAAAAACAAATATTGTTCTAGTGTCTATTTTTTATTTAAATAATTAAATAAAAAGTAAAGTTAACTTAAGAAATTATAGTTAGCTAAATAAAATTATTGTTATAATAATTTAAATTCTTAAGTAAAGTTTTAAGATAGAAATTACACTTTAATTTAATTTTGATTTTATATCAAAATATTAATTATTTCCTTCCTTCCTGCTAGAGAAGCTTGTAAGCTGCTAACCAAATTCTACGGTCTACTGTGGTCTCCTAGTTTGCTCTCCTCTACTTCTGAGCTAAGCCTCGGCTAGGTAGGCATTATTTATTCTAAACAAATAAATAACAAATAATTATTTAACTTGAAAAATTAAATAATTAAAAAAATAAAAAATAATTAAAAAATAAATAACAATGAGAATATTAAAAACTCACGTATTGCTTAGATTTGTAAATTCTTACATAGTAGATTCTCCTCAACCTGCTAATATTTCATATTTATGGAACTTTGGTTCTTTATTAGCACTTTGTTTAGGAATACAAATAGTAACAGGAGCATTTTTAGCTATGCATTATCAACCTAATGTTGATTTAGCTTTTAATTCCGTAGAACATATTATGAGAGATGTAAATAATGGATGGATAGTTAGATATACACATGCTAATGTAGCTTCTTTTTTCTTTATCTTTGTTTATTCTCATGTAGCTAGAGGATTATATTACGGCTCATACAAATCACCAAGAGTATTAGTATGGTCAATAGGAGTAATTATTTTAATCTTAATGATTGCTATTGCTTTCTTAGGTTATGTGTTACCTTATGGACAAATGTCATTATGGGGTGCTACAGTTATTACAAATCTGTTATCTGCTATTCCTGTATTTGGTCAAGATATAGTAGAATTAATTTGGGGTGGTTTCAGTGTAAGTAATGCTACATTAAATAGATTCTTTTCTTTACATTATTTATTACCCTTTTTATTAGCTGCTTTAGCTATAGCCCACATGATTGCCCTTCATACAGAAGGATCCAATAACCCTAATGGAGTAACATCAAATGGAGATAGATATGCAATGCATCCTTATTTTATCTTTAAAGATTTAGTAACTTTCTTTGCATTCTTTTTAGTATTATCTATTATTGTGTTCTATTATCCTAATTTATTAGGTCATAGTGATAATTATATTCCTGCTGATCCAATGGTTACTCCTGCTTCTATTGTTCCTGAGTGGTATTAAATTTAATCTAATATAGATGCCACTCCTTAAGAGTAATCTTATGAAAAATAAAACTTTACTATATGCTGGAAATTCCTAAAGACTTGAATACTTAAATAGTATATTATGTACATAAATGTAAAAATTTCAAGTATACAACAATGGACAATCAGCAGGAAACCAAATTATATTTAGAATAAATTATAATTTTCTTTTTCTAAATATCAGAGTAGGATCCTCAGAGACTACACGTAAAGCACCTTAAATTTATTATAAAATTTAACTTTTTAATTAATAAATATAAAAAAAATCTAAATTTAAAATAATTAAAGGTTGAAGATATAGTCCAGCCATTATTGAAAGATAATGGGTTTATATATTTTGTCATATTTTTATTTAAGAAATTGATCTTAAAACTTCTATAAGTTTAGTTTGTAATAAAAATTAAAAAATAAACAAAAAAAGACTTTCTAAGCTCGAGAGATCAAAGTTAATTATTGAAAATAATTTAAATGATTTTATTATAGGTTTATTACTGGGTGATGGACATATACAAAAAAAATCTAAAAGGAAAATCTATAATTCTTTTCTCACAAAGTAGTTTAAGAATACACCATTATAATAACTTTAAACATGTATATGAATTATTTAAACCTTATTTGTCTAAAAGTTTTAATCTTAAAGAAAGAACCTTTAAAGACAAAAGAACAAATAAAATTTACAGTTCAATTAGTTTTAAAACACTTTCTTTGCCTTGTTTTAACCATTACAAAAGTTTATTTTATATTTATGAGAATTTAAAAATAGTTCCTTCAAATATTAAAGATTTACTTACACCTAGAGGTTTAGCTTCTTGGATTAAGGATGATGGTTCTCTAGGTCTACATTTAAATACTTATGGTTTTACATCTAAAGATGTTTTAAATTTAAAAATACCTTAGAAAATATTTTTGGAGAAAATTCTTTAAAATGTTCTATTCTCCGTAGGCCAAGCATAAAAAAGGTGAAAGAATTTATATTTGGAAAGAAAGTATGGAATTATTAACAAATAATCTCTCTCAGTTTATGCATAAAGATATGCTTTATAAAATAAATTTCAATAATTAACTAATAAATATATTAAATATATATTAAAAAGATCTATTACCATTCTATGCTATTTTAAGATCAATACCTAATAAACTTTTAGGGGTAGTTGCTATGTTTGGTTCTTTAGTTATATTCTTAATTTTACCTTTAGTGGATGTTTCTAGAATAAGAGGAAACCAATTTAGACCTGCAATGAAATTAGCTTTCTGGTTCTTTGTTGTAGACTTTTTCATTTTAATGTGGATTGGTTCTCAACATCCTAATTCTCCTTATGTTGAAATAGGACAAATAGCAACTGCATTCTATTTCTCTTGGTTTTTAGTAATTATCCCAGTAATAGGAATTATAGAAAATAGTCTATTCGATTTAACCTTATCAGAAGGAGCTATCTTGACAGATGAAGCCGAAAAAAATAAATAATTTTTTGTCTAAAAATTCCTGTATATAATATTATAAAATTTTGGTAAATAAAAATTTTAAACCCCCCCCCCACTACTCTTGGGCTCACAGCAGCATCCGCCCCTAGGGCAGGCAGCACTCGTACGTTTATTTATTTTTTATATATAAAAAATAATTATCTATAAATTCTTAATAGAAATTTAGTACTTAAATCTTTCCGGATATCTCGAAGACAAAAAAAGCCTAATCGAACATAAAGGAATTAATTCCTCTCCTCCTTCTGTTTCTCCGAAGCCTCCGGCTGCTCTGCCTCGGAGGAGTCAGCCCATTTAGGTAGGCTACGTACCCTTCCTTTCCAAAGGATAAGGAGGAGGGTGGTAAATTGGTAAAAAAGAAACAATATTTCTAAAAAAAATAAAATTGTATTAAATTATCTCTTTTTTTTTTTTTAATTAGAGTAAAAAATTAAATTATTTTAAAACTAAAAAATATCCGAGAAAAATTTAAGCTTATTATGAGGCTCCTCCTTCCCAACCTCACCTTGCCTGAATGTCATAAGGCTGAGTAGGTTAAATCCTTATGGTACCTTCCGGTAAGGATCTTATTCTAGGAAATATTGTTTCTCTATTAAAGGTTCAAATCCTTTATTCCTTAGATTATATTACAAATAAATAATTTTTCTTATCTATTTTTTAGAAGATAATTTTATTTTTAGTAATATAAGAATTTAAAAACTTAGATTAATCTTAAGATATTAGTTATTTTTTAATTATTATTTATTTTTAGAAACTGAACTTTTTATTCTCAAAAGAATTATATTTATTACACATTCCTTCTCTTTATTTTTTAAGTTAATGTAATGTAGTTAATATTTTAAATAAGTATAAGAAAATATGTAAAAATAAAAGAATATCTAATATTCAGCTCTATCACTCCACCTATCCCTTAACTTTAAGGATGGGGAGATGGTCAAAGGGATGTTTATTTTAACTCCTTAATTTCACCAACTCTTTCTGAGTCCTCCTTACCTAAGGTAAGGAAGGTTTGGAAAAGGTCGAACACAAGATGAATAGGATAGAATCTGTCCTAGTTTAAAGGTAAAGTTTAAGGTCCTGCAAAATATACATTTCTAAGAGGAAAAATTAAATTAAGCTCGACTATCATAAAAAATAACAAATGTTACAATTTCTTTCTCTTTTTAATACAATCTTTAATGATGCGCCTCAACCTTGGCAATTAGGTTTTCAAGATAGTGCTGCTCCAGGATTTACAGGTATTGTTACATTACATAATACAATTGGGTTTTATTTAATTGTAATATGTTTTTCAGTTTTCTGGGCTTTATTTTCAATAATTTATTATTATAATACTAAAAAAAATCCAATAGCTCATAAATATTTAACACATGGTACTGTAGTTGAATTAGTTTGGACTATTACACCTGCTTTAATTTTAATTGCTATTGCTTTCCCTTCTTTCAGATTACTTTATTTAATGGATGAAGTAATTTCTCCTACATTAACAATTAAAGCTGTAGGTCATCAATGGTATTGGTCTTATGAATTATCTGATTTTGTAACAGATAGTGGAGATGCTATAGATTTTGATAGTTATATGTTACCTGAATCTGATTTAGAATTAGGTCAATTTAGATTATTAGATGTAGATAATAAATTAATAGTACCAGTGGATTGCCATATTAGATTAATTGTTACAGGGGCAGATGTAATTCATTCTTATGCTGTTCCTTCTCTAGGATTAAAATTAGATGCTGTTCCTGGTAGATTAAATCAAGTTTCTTTCTTAGTAGAAAGAACAGGAACATTCTATGGACAATGTTCAGAAATCTGTGGAGTATGGCATGGGTTTATGCCTATAGCTATTGAAGCTGTATCAACACAAGATTTCTTATTATGGGTAGATAGTGCTTCATAAATTAAAAATTAAAAATATTAAATTTCTAAAAATAAACTATTTCTAATTAAATTTTAAGTAGCATATTCATCTAAAAAAAATAGTTTTCTATTCTATAATAATGAAACCTTTCCTGTATACGGACCCTACGCTCTAAATTCACCTCTTACCCACATACTACCTTTTAGGTATGGCCAGAGGAAAGAAGATAAGGTATGGATCCGTACTGACGCAAAGTAGGATAATTAGAGACTGTAGGTCCCGTAGTGGACAAGATTTTTATGTATATGCATAAAATTTAAACTTTAAATATTTTCTTAAAAAAGAAATTAAACCCCCTCTCCTGCTATGCTGCAATGCTGCATCCTCTCCTGCTACGCTCCGGCTCGGCTGCTGCATCCTCCGGCTGCTGCTATGCTGCATCCGACCTAAACCTAAGGGCTGGTTGCAGGAGAGGCTGCAGCCTAAGCTATGTGGCCGAACCTACAGGTAAGTTTTAAGATACTAAAGTTTTAACTTAAAAAAGTATAACTAAATTATTTTTAAAGATAAAAAAGTTAAAATAAAATATAAATTTTAAATACTTTTTTTTAACCTCTAAATAATTAAGAGATAGTCTTTATAGGACAAAAATCTCTTCTAATTTATAAAAAGAAAAAAAATATATGAAAGATCTTAATTATTTAAAAGAGTTATTGGCCTATTGTTTTATCTGAATATGGATGAATCTAGTTCTCCTGTTGTTTTATTTTCTTTGAGTTTTTTAATTTTCTCTCTTGTTGCTATGTGGTGTTTTATTACTATTGTATTATATTTAGGTTTTTTATATTTAATGGAAAATAAAGTATTATTAGAAAAAGCTTCTAAATATACTATTATTGTTAAAATATTAAATGTTTATAAAAAAACTAGATTATTTTATTTGGTAATTGAAATAGCGCTATTTTTATTTAGTTTAGGTAGTATAATTTTGTTAAGTGGTAAAATTGTGTTTGGCTTAATATCTTTTGGTGTTTAATAATACGTTTAGAATATAAAATAAAAATATTTATTAGTATTATTTTATATGTGAAAGTTTTAAGAGATAGTCTTTAGTAAACAAATCTCTTCTAAAAAAAAATATAATATATATAAATTATGAAAGAATTTTTGGAATTTTTAAGTCATTTTGGGATTCATTTAAATGTAAATGATTCTAGCTCTCCAATTTTAGGGTTTTGTGTTGTTATTTTAGTGTTATCTATTATTGCTTTATTATATGTAGTTAATATTATAATATATTTAATTGTATTAAATATTAGTGAAAATAATTATATATTAGATAAAATATCTGAATATAAACTATTGTTTAAGATTTTTATTTTATATAAAAATACCAGATTGGTTTATTTAGCTTTTTAATTTATGTTTTTAATAATAAATTTATTAGCTATTATATACTTATGTGGTAGAGTAGCCTACGGTATAAGTGAAATAAAAAACATTATTGTATATTTAATACATATAAAATTATAAATTTACTTATTCTAAAATAATTAATTATTTAATTATTAATCCTCAAAAAAAGAATTAATTTTATTTTATAGTAACAGACAAAAAAATAAGAGAAATAAAATAAGTCTGATAAAAAATAAATAATTTTCTCTTCTTAAAAAAAATTAAAAAACTAAATATGAAAAACAAATTTTATTCTATTGGGAGTTTAACTAGTTTAGCTTCTTTTATACCTGCTTGCTTTATTTATAACAGTATTGTAAAATTATATTCAAAGTTAGCTTTTAAGGGAACAACTGCAAATCTTAGAGATCTACCTCAAATTACACAGATGAAAAGTAAAGAAGTAAAACTTTTTATGATCTTTGGTGCTCCTATGCTAGTAGGTCTTATATATATAATTAAAAATGTTACTTTCCTACCTAAAATTTCTTTCCCCATAGATAACTATCTTGTCTCTGATAATGTGATTTCAAATACAAATAATGAAGATAATTTAAATAGTGGTTTTGGAATAATTGCTTTTTTAAAAAATAAAATACCTTTTTGAATAAAACAAATTATAATAATAGGGATAAGTTTATACTGTTTAAACTATATTTATAAAAATTTAGAATCTAATGGAAATAATAATATTTTAAATTCTTATTTTTTAAATTATATTATTTATGTAAAAATATTTTTTATTTTTGGTTTTATTTCTAGTTTATTTTTAATTTGTTATTACATTTGTACAATATATTTGTTTATAATGTTTTCAAAGAAAAAAATAAGTAAACCTGTTTATTTACCTGAATTTATTTTAAATTGAATAGATGATATTCACAAAATGAGTTCTATTAAAAATAAAGGATTTATCATAGAATTTTATTTTAGATTAATAATGGTTTATATTTTTATCTTAGCTCTTACTTTTTATACATTAATCTTTTTATTTAATATACAATAATATAATTAAAAGAATCCAAATTTAAAAAAAGGAAAAACAAAATTTAATTTTATATTTTACTTAGGTTTCACTTATTTTAATTTAATATGTAGTAACTTTTCTTATTTTTTTTTTTAGACTTAAAATCTAACATTCTTTTCGGGCTAGATTTGGTTTCTTAATAGAATTTTCTTTTTTATATTTATGTACATAATACAATTATTCTAAAACAACAAAAAAATTTTTTATTTGTATGAGGATTTTCTCTTTTGTGTATGCTTGTTATTAATAAATTTAAAATTTAATTTAAAAATTTAATTCTGCATACGAACCAAAAAAAGATTTTATGGTAAAGATAACACCCTTCTTTAAAAAATGTCCAGATTTCTCAAAAGTCCCCTAAGGAGAGGAAAGAAGACTGACAAATTAGAATAAAACTAGAAAATTTAAAAGTTATACTTTAAACTAAAAATCTCTATTAATTTGGTTTTTAATTAAGATATAAAAAATATTAAAGATGAAGTATAAATGATTACGTAAAGAGTTAATAGATTTTATACATAAAATATGAGAATTTTTTAAACATAAATTTAGAAATTTATTTATAGATATTTTACTTTTTTATTTTAAAAGAGTAGTAGTTTTATATAAAACACTAATTCTAGCAATCAATCGTAAACGTATAAATGTTTACTTAGAAACTTTCTGTCTTTTGATACTTAATCTTTTTACTAAATTAAAAAATTTTATTTAAATTTATCTAAAAATGTAAATATTCTAACAAAAATAAGTATTAAAAACAAAAAGAAAACTAACCCTTGATATCAACAAAAATCAATGACAAAAAATTAAATTATATAAAAAAATGAATAATAAAATCAAATTTCAATACTTTCCTTATCATTTAGTAGATCCTTCACCTTGGCCTATTTTATTAAGTTTTTCATTATTAACTTTAACAACAGGTGCTGTATTGTATATGCATGGTTTTAATAATGGTGGTCTTGTTTTAACTTTAGGATTTCTATTAACAAGTTCTGGAATGGCTCTATGGTTCAGAGATGTTATAAGTGAAGCAACTTTATTAGGTTGCCATACAAGAGAAGTAAAAAACGGTTTAATGATTGGAGTTTTCCTTTTCATTGTTAGTGAAGTATTTGCTTTCTTATCTGTATTTTGGGCTTTCTTCCATTCAAGTTTATCTCCTGCTATTGAAATAGGAGGATCTTGGCCTCCAATAGGAATAACTCCATTAGATCCTTTTGCAATACCTTTATTAAATACAATATTATTACTTTCTTCTGGTGCATTTATTACTTATGGACACCATGCTTTAATAGCTGGAAATAGAAAAGCAGCAATAGATGGAACATTATTAACTTTAATATTTGCAATACTATTTACAGGATTACAATATTATGAATATTCCGAAGCAGGTTTCACAATGGCAGATGGTGTATATGGTTCAGCCTTTTATGCTTCTACAGGATTACATGGTTTACATGTTATAGTAGGAACAATTTTTATTTTAGTAGGTTTTGTTAGAATTGTAAATTATCATTTAACTAAATCACATCACCAAGGATTTGAAGCTGCTATAGCTTACTGGCATTTTGTAGATGTTGTGTGGTTATTCTTATTCTTAGCTGTTTATTTCTGGGGTGGTGCTTAGTTTATAGTATCCCTCTTACACAATTATTTTAATTTAAAGTTAAAAATAAAAAAAATAATTTATATAATATTTCTTTATACTCAAATAAAAAGTATAAATATAATAAAAATATAATTATATTTATAATTATGAAAATAAATATTATAAAAAATTCTAACCCCTTTATTTTATTAAAAAAAAAAATAAGTTTAAACCTTTTTATTTAAAATTACTCTTATATTAGAGTCTTAAAATATATAAATTCCTCTTATCTTAGAGTCTTAAAGTTCTATATAAAAGTAAAATCAAAAATAAAAAAAATTTAACAAAAATATAATAAATTTCTAATGATCTTTAAAAACAAACTATAGATTAACTGAAAATTAAAATATTCTTATTTTTTTAGGCCAAATTTAATTTCATTTATTACCCGTTTCTAAAAAGAATTTAACAAATACATAACTATGAATCTTTCATTATTTTTATTTTTAATTGGTATCTTAGGGTTTATATTAAATAGAAAAAATATAATTCTAATGATAATAGCCATAGAAATAATGTTACTAGCAGTAACTTTATTAGTATTAATATCATCTTATAGTTTTGATGATAATGTAGGACAAACATTTAGTATATATATTATCTCTATTGCAGGTGCAGAATCTGTTATAGGTTTAAGTATTCTTGTTGCTTATTATAGATTAAGAGGAACTATTTCTTTAAGAACATAATGTATCTTTCAATTATTATTTTACCTTTATTAGGTTCTATTGTTTCAGGTTTTATGGGTAGAAAAGTAGGTGTTACAGGATCTCTTTTTATAACATGTACTTGTTTAATTTTATCTTCAGTATTAATGACAGTTGCTTTCTATGAAGTAGGTCTTTGCGGTTCTCCAGTTTCTATTAATTTAGGTAGTTGGATCGATTCAGAAATAATGTCTATATCTTGGGAATTTTATTTTGATCAATTAACAGTATCTTTAGGTTTAGCTGTTTTATATTGTTCAAGTTTAATTCATATCTATAGTATTTCTTATATGTCTGAAGATCCTCATGTTCAAAGATTTATGTCTTATTTATCTGCTTTCACTGCAGGTATGTTAATTTTAATAAGTGGAGGTAATTATTTTGTAATGTTTATAGGTTGGGAATCTATAGGTGTAGTATCCTATTTATTAATTAATTTCTATTTTACTAGAATTCAAGCAAATAAAGCTTCTATTTTAGCTTTTACTATGAATAGAGTAGGTGATATGGGAATGAGTATAGGATTCTTTGCTATTTTTTCATTATTTGGTTCTTTAAATTATTCAACAATCTTTAGTTTATCTCCTTATATGAATGAAACAGCAATTACAATTATATCTTTATTATTATTTATGGGTGCTATGGCAAAATCTGCTAATATTCCATTTCATTCTTGGTTACCTGGTTCAATGGAAGCTCCTACACCAGTAAGTGCTTTACTTCATGCTGCTACTCTAGTAACAGCAGGTATCTATTTATTATTAAGATCTTCACCAATATTAGAATATAGTTCCACTGCTTTATTAGTAATAACTTTAATAGGAGCAACTACAGCCTTTTTTGCAGCCACAAGTGGATTAGTACAAAATGATTTAAAAAGAATAATAGCTTTCAGTACTATAAGTCAATTAGGATATATGGTAATGGCAGTAGGGTTAAGTCAATATAATGTTGCTTTAATGCATACTGTAAACCATGCTTTCTTTAAAGCCTTATTATTCTTAGGTGCAGGTGCTGTAATTCATTCTTTTGCCGATCAACAAGATATAAGAAAAATGGGTGGTTTAATTAAATTTTTACCATTTACTTATTCTGTAATGTTAGTAGGATCTCTTAGTTTATTAGCTACTCCATTCCTTACAGGTTTCTATAGTAAAGATTTAATACTTGAATTAGCTTTTGGTCAATATACTTTTAGTGGATTTTATGCTTATATTTTAGGAACAATAACTGCAGGTATAACAGCCTTTTATAGTTTTAGATTAATAAGTTTAGTATTCTTAACTGTACCAAATGGACCTAAATTTAATTATTTACATTCTCATGAATCAAATTTAGCTATTATTATACCATTATTTATTTTAGCTTTATTTAGTATTTTATTTGGATTTGTATTCTCTGATTTATTTGTAGGGGTAGGTTCTGATTTCTTTGGAAATTCTTTATTTATTCATCCTAATAATATTTCTATTATTGAAGCAGAATTCTCTTTAAATCTTATTATTAAATTATTACCAGTTATTTTAAGTTTAATTGGTTCAGTTTTAGCAATATATCTATATCATAATAATCCTGAATTTATTAATCAATTAACTGATAATTCTATAAGTAGAAAAATTTATGGTTTCTTAAATGGAAAATATTATTTTGATGTAATTTATAATCATTATTTTATTTCTAAAGGATTATTATTAGGTTATACAATATCTAAAGAATTAGATAGAGGAGCAATTGAATTCTTAGGACCTTCTGGTTTATCTACTGCCTTTACTAATACAGGTAATAATATTGCTAAATTAGATACTGGAATAGTAACAACTTATGCTCTTTATATTACATTAGGATTATTATCTTTATTATTTGTAGTTTTCGCTCCTATTTTAATTGATGTTTCAATGTTAAGTGAATTTAGATTAGTTATTATTTATCTGGCTTCTATTATATTAGTTTTATCTTTTCCTTCTTTAAATAATAAAAATTAATAAATTCTTCTTTCCGTAGGCCTGATATTAACTTTTATTAATATTTAATTTATATTTTAAAATAAATATATTAACTAGTATATTAAATAGTAAATTATATTAAAAAAAATAATTTTCTTTTGCTAATATTTTTTATTTGGCTTAGTCGCTTTACTACGTACCCTCCGATGCTGGAGGAGCCAACCACTTACCCATACCTTAAAGGATCCGAGCCATTAAAATGGTAGAAAAGTAGGAAAGATAAGTAATTAACTAGACAGGACTTATAAAAAGTATAGTATTAAAAAAGATATTTATTAAACCCCCTTCACCTTCTTAGACAATTAACTCTCACAGCAAAAAAGGTAGGTTGTGAACTAAGCTTTCCTCTTAAAAAATATAATTCTATTCTCTATTTCTTTAAATATCCAAAAATAATAACTAAATTATTTCTAAAAAATAAAATAAATAAAAAAGTTAAAATAAAATATAAATTTTAAATAACTTTTTTTATATCCTCTAAAGATTTAAGAGATAGTCTTTAGGGTACAAAAAGAAATAATATATTTAACAAATATATTTATATCTCTTCTAATATTAAAAACCAAATTATGAAAACAATAAATTATATAGTTGCATCCTTATCTAGAAATTTTAGTGAACTTTCTGATAAAATAGAAAATTTTATTTGTTCACATACTATAAATTTTACATCAGATGGTATTTTTGGCTCTATAGATGCATATAAAGAATTTCTATCTCATTTATCTAAGGAACAATTATTTTCTTTAATACATGTTTTATTTTTCACTGCTCTTATTATTGCTGTTTTTAATCTTGCAGCTGTTTTCTATGGAGATTCTTTAATTAATCTGTTGGATATAGAAAAGAGATTTCCTTCTTTAGCTAAAATAATTAAACTTAGAATAAAATTCCAACAATACTATTTTGGACTTAATTTAATTATTATTTTTTCTGTTTTATTTGTGTTATTATATTTTAACTTTTTTGTATTGATAGGTGTAATTTAAGATTAATTTAAATAATACTATCAGAAATTTAACTAAAATTGTTTAGTGTTGGTGCAATGGCTTTTGCTTATAAACAAAAGATAAACAGTCTAAATAAGGAAGACTTCTTCACAAAACAAAAAGAAACTATAATAAATTTAAGTAATAAAATGAAATCTTTAGAAAATGAAATAAAACTTTAGAATTATGTACAAGAAAAATACAAGTTATAGTTTTCAGTTTACTTCCACAAGGGTTAAAAATAAAAAATATAAATGATTTAAATCTTTTTAAGTTAGTAGAAGACTTTAATAATTATTTAAGTTGTTTATCTAATTTTCAAATATGTTTAATAATTAATATATTATAATAATAGACAAATTAAATTTAAGCTCGAGATTTCCAAAATTAGCTCGACTATGTAAAATTTTTACGACAAAAACTAAACCATTTTTATATGTTTATTAATATTTTACTTCTTACAATAGTATGAATTATCATGATTCCCATTAATATAGTAACTGTTATTTTTTATTAATAACTTGTTATTTGTCATTAGATTCTTTTGTAATTTGATGGAGTAGAAAATTATTTATATAAACCCCATAACTCTACGACCTACGAAAAATCTGATACAACTAAGTACCTTAAAATTATAAAATAAAAGAATAGATTAGCTTTTTTTTTATTACTTGAAAAGGCTAATTTTTATAATAAAAAAACAATAAAAATTATAAAAAATATAAATCTTTATATTTTATTTTTAATAAACAAATTTATATAAAAATACTAAAAAATATATATAAAAAAGGTGATATTACTTAAGAGAAATAATATCATTAAAAAAAAAATTTTTCTTTCTCTTCTTTAAAAAAACAAAACCAAAAACCCAAAATGAACAAAAACTTTTATTTATTTGCAAACTTTGCTAGAAGTTTTGATAAGTTTCATGTTAACAAGGAGACTAATCATTTAGTTTCTAGTATTTTTTATACTGAAGAGTTAAAAGCAGACAACATTAAAAATTTAACTTTAGACAAAGATAAAATATTGAATGTTATATATATAGGTGACTTTGATATTAATCATTTAAATATATACAAAATCCAAGATAACATAAATATCTTCTTAATTCCTAATATTTATTTAATGAAAGAATTTTTAAACAGTAATGATAAAAATAATCTAAATCAAACATTGTTAAATACTTTAAGAGATAAAAATATGTTTAAAGAAATAATTGAATTATTATTAAGTGATTACAACCAATTAGATAAAATAAAAAATATTAATTTAAATCAATATATCTTTATATTTGAGAATTTAAATTGGTTTACTGTACAATTAATATTTAAAAATTGAAATATTACCTTAAGTGGAGGTACTTTAAATAAAAGACATATAGTTTCTACTACACAATTTAATTTAATTAAATTTTTAATTTCATTAGATTTTAAGGATAAAGATTTTTATAACAGTTTTAAATATTTGAAAAAATATGAGAGTATTAAGGAAATTTCTTTAAAAGGTGACAGTAAAAATTTGCATATGGATAAAAATTTAATATTAAAAATTATTAAAGATAAAATTAAACTATTACTATCTAAACTAACAGAAAACTTAAGTATAATAAATAAAGAGATTAAAGCTAAAAACCAAAATGTTATTAACTTAGAGCAGGAAAGATTAGATTTTCAAAATAAAAAAATAAAATTAAATAAAAATCTTAAAGATTCTAAAAAATTAATTAAATTAGAAAAAAGAATAGAAGAGTTAAATAACAAAATTAAATCTTTAAATCTCAAAGTATTAGACTTAGAAAAGACAAAAACAAATATCTTAACTAGAGAAGAACAAATATCTAATTTAAATTATGATGCTCTAAGAGAACTTTATATCCAAGAATTTTTAAATGATAGGTCTGTGGATATAACTAATAAAATTAAAGATAGTGGTATTAGTAATAAAAAAAAAATAAATAAATATGTTTCAACAAGTAATAATATCTAAAATATTAGAAAACTTAGAGTAAAAAAAAAAGTTTTCTAGGTATTAAAGGAGGAAACAGGATAATTTGGGTGTATTTAAAAATAAGAAAAATGTCCCCTGTCCTACCTCTCTGCCTGTCCAGCCTGCCCTTGGCTGCCTGCCTTTAGGTCGGATGCAGCCTTACCTTAGCTCGCTTAGCGGGTAAGGCTCGGGTGGGAGGATAGCCTAAAATAAAATGAGTAACCTAAATAAAAAAAATAAATCTGAAATGAAAGATTAAAAGCTCAATATATACAAATATAAATTTAACCCACCCTCCCTACCTCTTACTTTTAACTAGCCGCAGGCTCCTTACCCAATCCTTTTAGGGATAAGAGGGGTAAGTCAGAACGAGACGGCGCTTATAAAAAAAATATACTCTTAACAGAAGGTATTTATTAAAGCTCTTCCCCATTATACCTAGGTTTATTTTTCCTTCCTTCTTATTAGGTGTTGTTGCCTGCTACAGAACCGTACGGAAGATGTTAAAAAAGTTTTAACTATTTTTATCCAAAATCTCAATCAATTCTCTATTTATTTAATAAAAAATAATCACAAAAATTATTTCTAAAGATAAAAAAGGTTAAAAAAAAAGATTAATTTTAGTTATTATATCCTCTAAAGAATTAAGAGATCGTCTTTATGAAAAAAAAAAAAAACATATTTAAATAATATATTTATATCTCTTCTAACTGACAACAAAACCCAAATTATGAAAAAAAATAAACTATAGAGTTGCATACTTTTATAGAATTTTTAGGGAACTTTCTGAAATAATTGATAATTTTATTTGTTCTAATTTTAAGTTAGATTTTTATATGATTATCTAAATTCATTAACATTATTAGAAGAATCTGCTTTATACCATATAATACTGTTATTAGTAATAGGTAATTTATCCTTTAATTTATTGTCCGTGTTTTTAGGTAATGAGATCATTGAATTCTTTAAATTAGAAAAAAAATATCCTAAATTAGCAGGTTTTTAAACTAAGATTAAAATTTAAAAAGTATTATCTAATACTTAGTTTTTCTTTAATATTCGTATTAATTTTCGTAAGTATTCTAATAAATCTTTTAATTTTAGTTAAATAAAAAAGAGTAAATAATCATTATTATTAATTAGTTTTTAATTTATATATTTAATATTTGCTAATAACAAGAATATCCTTTTTATTCACTTAATAATTATAATTTATATATTTAATATTGCTAATAACAAGAATATACTGGTTATTCACTTAATAATTAGAATTTATTTACATAAACCCCATCCCCCACCCCCTCTCCTGTTAGAACTACCCGTAGGATGGTGGGTCTGACCCCTCCCTTTGGATCCTTCGGTCTCTAGAGGAGAAAGGGTAGGAAGAGAGTAAAGGGGAAAAAATTAAGACTAATATGTGGGGTCAGGATCCAAGCAAGAATCTTTTAATCAATCCTTCGTATAATTCTTCTTATATTTCTCTCTTAGTAAGGATAGGGATGTTTTGAATGGTAAGGAAAAATAAAAATTTCCTTTAAATATTCCTTTATACTTCGAAGGTAAATTATTATTTGTAAAAGAAATAAAAAAATTTTATCACTTCTCACAGAATACACATGAATAAATTATATTTTTTTTAATATAAAAATCTTTCTTGAAGTACTATTTAGTTTTTAAAAGAGTAGAGTGAGTAAAAAATAAACCGGCGAGTATAGTTAAGTTGGTATAGCCTCTACCTTCCAAGTAGATATCATCAGTTCGAATCTGATTACTCGTAATAAATAAATATCTCTTTATTTAATAATTTTATTTAATAATTAAATTTTATTTATTATTTTTTTAATAAGTACAAAAAATTAAACAAAATAATAATTTTAAATTTAATATACACAAGTATTTAATTTACATAGGCCCTAAGGCATAATTCACTTAAATTAAATAAAAATAAACATTTTTATTTGCTTACTTTGTTAATATAAGTTACCCTTTATGTTTCATTTATAAAATAATATAGTATATTATTTACTTATTATTTTGCTATAAAAAGCAGAGACAGTTCTTTTTTTGTTAGAACATTAATTTTTAAATAATTAAATAATGCCACAATTAATTCCATTTTTCTTTTTAAATCAATTATCATTTTCATTTATTATTTTATTAGCATTAGTTTATATCTTTTCTAAATATATTTTACCATTATACACATTCCAACAAGTAATTAGAATGTATATTACTAAATTAAGTAATAAAAACTAGATTATTTAGAAAATAAATAATTAACCCCCCTATAATCACTGTTAGATATTAACCTATTATTAATTAGTCGTTTGTTAAGATTACAGTATAAAAATATTTTTATTTGTAAAATATCTTTCTGTATAAATGACAAAAAGAAGGACAGAGGGTAGTATTTTTGTTTTTACTAAATTAAATTAAATTAAATTAAATTAAATTAAATTAAATATTTCTTTTTAAAAGGAAAACAAGGAAAACTGCACAAAAGGATTCATATTATTCTAAATTGGACAGAGTCCTAGAGACTAGAAAATAAGTTATTCACTTTATCATTAATTTCTTATTCTGTATTAAAATTTGGGACTTAAATAGTAATTATTAACTTAAAACCTACTCAAAATATACTTATACAAATTAAAGTAAAATATATGAACAGGAGTATATATACCAATATATAGAATTTAGAGAATAATTCATAATGAAGTTTATTTGTATGAAAATCCTTTAAATGCTCTGTTCCGTAGGATACTAGACCTACTCCTAGTATATTATGTCACTTTACTTTAATAGAATATTATTTAACCTCAGAAGATTATTTTTAACCTCAATAGGATATTATTTCACATCCATAGATTCAATATTATTCACAAATAAAAGGATTATATTATATTCTCCTATAAAAGAAAAATATCTCACTTAATATATCTCTCTATAACAGTTATAATTGTAGTATAAAATATACAAATAATTATAAAATACAAATATAAAGAAAAATATTAATTTAACTTTATTATTTCTGTGATAATCTGATAATCTGATAATCTAATAATCTTATATTCTGATATTCTAATATTCTAATATTCTGATATTTTTTATAATATTTAGTTTATTTTTTATTAAATAAATTTTTATTAATTCTATTAAATAAAGTTTATTTTTTTTTTATTTTATTTTAAATAAATTTTTATTTTATTGGAGAAAGATAGATTCGAACTATCATATTTGTAATGCAAATACAACTGATTACCATTATCAGATTCCCCCTTCCTTTTATATACAAATAACACAAATATTATAACTTTTTTTTATGGTAGGCGCGACTCGAACACGCTATATGTCTCCCACCCAAAGGGAGCGACGAACCAGTTTGTCATCTACCATTTAACTCTTTTAAAAGTTAAAGTCTTTATTATTCTTTAAATCCTTTTATTATAAAAAAATTATATCTTATTTAATAAATATAAATTTATAATAACTATAGATTTATATTTTACTTACTTTTATAATAAAAAATAATTCTTTATCCTCCGAATATAAATGTCTACAATAACAGAGACTATTTATGTTTCTTCTTTTAACCCCCCTACCTACTCTCCTTTTAGCACCGGCCTCCTTACTTTATTTCCTTCCTTTCTTCCTTCCTTTCTGTCCTTCCTTTCTTTCTCTCTTTCTTTCTTTCTTTCTTTCTTTCTTTCTTTCTTTCTTTCCTTCTTTCCTTAGATTGGCTCGTATAGTCGGAGCCTAATGTGAGCTTACAAAGGGGTGGTGGTTTAAACTTTTATTCATAAACCTTTTGTTTTAATCTTATGGCAAAGAGTTTGCTTTTCTACGTAGCTTCTGAAGGGGTTAAAATGATTTAATGAATAAAATTAGCTAAAATGAAAGATAATTCCTAAAAAAGCTGCACTACTAATAATAAGAGTGAATAAACAAATTAAAAACATAAACAATTCTAAACCGATGTTGATTAAAGAGCCTCCTTCATAATATCTAATTAGTTTAATTAAGAAAGGGTATTTTTTAAATTTTTCATTGATGTCGTATTTATTTATTAAATAAAGAGACATTAAATTAAAGAAGGCGCTTGTAACATTGAATAGAATAACGATGGATAAAGTTAACACTGCGAAAGAATAATTAACTATTGGCTCTGCATTCTCAGGTAGTTTTAAATCTAACATTTGAAATACAAAAGCAAATAGGAAAGATTGTTTATAGTTATAATTGTTTTTCATTATTTACTAGAAGTGTCTTTGCTTCCAGAGTTGCTACCATCAGTAGGAGCTGGTTTATTGTTATCACCTCCATCCGCAGGAGAAGGCTTATTCTCACTTCCAGATGGTTTATTGTCAACCTGTGGGTTGTTGCTGTCGTCACCTGATTTAGCATTATACTCTTCAACTTTTTGTTGGTAGTATTTATACAAATCAACACCTGCTCTACCTGTTACTGAAGCAGCGGCGGTTACTTGCAAAGCATGCAAGATTATCCCTCCACCCTTTTTAGAAGCATATAAAACAGTAGGTAAAACAATTACAGCAATCCCTGAAAAATGGATTAAAATAAGAGCAGTATTCTCACTAATCATACTCATTAGGTTAACAATATCCAGGTTAATTAAGTTGTTTATAAGCATTTTGGTTTTATTTATTTAAGATAGCGTCTGACAGATAAAAAGATTAAATTCTTATCCTCTTTTATAATCTTTTAAAATAAAGGGGTAAATTTTAATCGAATAGATCAATTAAAGGTTCGTTTGGGTTTGGAGTTGTAGGTCTAGATGCTGGTGGAGTTAAAATTCTATTAAAAATTCTAGCTTTTGGTGTTATAGAACCAGTTGTGCTTCCACCTGAAGAAGATCTACTAATACTTTCAGGTATAATTGGTGAAGGTGAAGAATCAGGTGCTTGTGGGGGTATGTTTCCACTGCCTGGATAGAAAGATTGGAACCATGAAATTGTTGAATGGTAGCAGTTGTAAACAAAATCAGGTATGTTGCTTAAGATTGGAATGTTTTTAATAAGTTCGGGTGAATATGTGTCTGCAACACAGACTAAACCTATAAAACCGGCAAAAGTTAAAATTATTAAACCTATAGCAAAAAGATAGTGAGATTCTCTATTGAGATCCTCTTTAATATTATCACTGTTAATTTCATCTAATCTAGGTATTCTAAATGTAGAATAATCTTCTAATAAGCTTACAATGTAATCTGCGAAGTTTTTAATATAAAACATTGAGGATAAACTCTCATTCCAAATTACACCAACAGCGGTTATAATGGTACCTAAACTAAATCTTAATAAGTAGAAGAATAATGGTTTTAAACAGGATGATGCGATAACGGGAAGAAATAGCCAACTATAAAGAAAATTGAAATAATTTAATTTTCTAGCTACTAAATAAAGTGGTTCAATTGCGGCAACTATGGTGTTAAGAACGAAGGGGTTTAAATTTTGTAGACCCATAGCTCTAAATTGAGATAAACTTAATCTACCAGTGAAAACTGGTCTTAATCTCCATAGCACTCTAATAACTGGTATGAAACCTGTAGTTCTTATTAAAGAAAAGAAAGTAATGATTAGGGATAGGTAGGGGATTGCGAGTGGTGATGTATAGGATGTAAAAGAAAGTAATGATTAGGGATAGGGAGGATTTAAGCTTTTAGCTGTGTATTTATGTTTAAACAAAAATTGTTAAAACTGGAGGTAAAACAACAAAAAAAATAAAAAAAAACAAAAAAAAAATAAAAAAAAACCACACAAAATATTCAAAATTTATAATTATAAAATAAAATTATAAATATAATAATTTTTTTTTTAATAATTAATATAAAAGTATCGATGACAATATAGTATAACATCAAAAAAAAAATAAAAAAGTAATTCAAAGGGGTTATTAAGGATAGCACAAGCAAATTTATAAAAAAGGAGGTGTCAACCAAATGCTTTCATAATATTAAATTATTTATCGTGAAAGCGATCCTAAGGGAAACCTTTTAATTAATACTTCCTGAAGTAAAACATTTTAGTAAGGAAAGGAAAGGAAATCAACCGAGACTCCGAAAGTAATGGTGAGTGAAATCGGATTAGCCTAAGATTATCTTTTATAAATTGAATAAATTAACTCTTTTTTATAATATTCTTAATTAAATTTATACCAATAAAGTTAAAAAAGTAATATGAAAGAAAGAACTTAATTTACAAATAATTTTATCTCAAATAAAAAATTTGTTCAAAGAAGGTTAAATACAATAAGTCCTGTAGATTTATAAAAAAATAATATAATAAGTACGATGAGAGTTAACTTGTCGGAATATAGGGGAACCATCCTCTAAGGCTAAGTATTATAAATTTAGCGATAGTGAAAAAGTACTGTAAAGGAAAAGTTTGAAAAGCAATGGTTTAAAGAAACATAAGAGTAATTATTAAGTTTTAAATAATATCTAAAAAATATTATAACTTAATAAATGCCGGTGAAATAGATCTTGAATTAGTAACTCTATAAGCAGTCGAAATTTAAAAAAATGACGGCGTACCTTTTGCATAATGGGTCAGCAAGTTAATAGGAGTAGCAAGGTTAAAAGCCCTAGCGAAAGCGACTGGACTATAATTATAAAAAAGTGTCAACTTTCTCATAAGAAAATATAGTGATGGATAAGTTACTTCTATTAGACCCGAAGCCAGGTGATCTTACTAAGACCAGATTATAATGGATCGAACGGGTGAATGTTGCATAATTCTCCGATGAGTTTTAGTAAGCGGTGAAATGCCAATCTGACCTGGTGCTATCTGGTTTTCTACCGAAACATATTTAAGTATGACATCTACACAAAATTTATGGAGGTACAGCAAGGCAATTCCCAACAAGTATAAGAATCATTATTTACAAATAATTTCATCTTATAGGCGTTTAGGTTGTGGGGACCTCGAAAATCTTACCTATGGAAGCGAATCTCGGAAGTACATAAATTGATGGTAGATATTCAGACTATCCATGCTAAGTTGGATAGTCAAGACGGAAACAGCCGAGAACATTGATCAAGGTCCCAAATGATTATTAAGTGAAATTAAGGATGTTTAAAATCGGATACAGCTGTGAAGTGAGCTTGGAAGTAGCTTCTTATAATGATCGTTTGTAACAACGCATCAGCAGTCTAGATTGTAGCGCCGAAAATTTAACGGGTCTTAAATAATCAACCGATATCGTGTTGGTTTTAAATAATAATAAAAATAAAAAATAAAAATAAATAAATAAATAAATAAAATAAAAAGTTTTTCTTTTTTAAAATTCTTATTTTAAACCTAGGTAGTAGAACATTCAGTCAAACTATTTATAAAACAGTGTTTCATTGTTTTTAGGTAACTGAAGAGAGAATGCTGACATGAGTAACGTAAAAAGAAGTTATAATACTTCTCGCCGAATACGAAAGGGTTGTAAGTGAAAGGTTAATCCGCCTTACGTTAATGCGGCCTCTAAGGACTAGAACGAAAGTTTTGGCTGATGAGTATATAATAGAAAATCCATTTTTTGGATCAGGAAATTAATATGAGATAAAAATTTATTTTTATCTGTAAGAACTTAATTTTATTTTTAATAGGTGTAAATTTTACAAATTTTATAGTAACCTTTATTCTTTTTATTTTTTAAATAAAATAAGAAAATAGAAAAATAAAATTAAGACTACCGTACCCTAAACCGACACAGGTTCGTAGGTAGAGAATACTAAGGCGTAGAGCTAAAAGTTGTTAAGGAACTCGGCAAATTAACCTCATAAGTTTGACGACAAGAGGTACCGCATATTATTAATAATAATTATTAAATAGTAAAATATCTAATATTTTTTATTTTTATAAGGCGGTGACACATAATCGGAGGCCCCGACTGTTTACTAAAAACACAGATCACAGCAATCATGTAAATGATAGTATTGTGGTCGAAATTTGCCCGATGCCATTAATATAAGAGAGGTTATAGTTTCTGTGACTAATCGAAAGTCTGGTTAATAGCGGTCTTAACTATGAGGATCCTAAGGTAGCAAAATAAATTGGCCATTAAATGTGGTCCGGTATCAATAATGTAACGAGGGCCTCACTGTCTCTACAACTTGCTCAGTGAAATTGAATTACCCGTGCAGATGCGGGTTACCTCCAGGGGGACGGGAAGACCCTATGCAGCTTTACTGTAGTTAGTTATCATATTAATCTACAACAACCTTTGTTACTAGAGAATAGGTAAGTCGATAGACTATTTGTGGAAACCTTAAAACTTAGGTTGGGTTAATGTTTACCTTTATATAAAATAAAAACTTAAAAGGGAGAGGTTACTAATTGGCAGTTTGACTGGGGCGGTCGTCTTTAATAAAGTAGCAAAGTACATCCAAATATTTAAATTATTATAATGTTTAAGTTTAAATTTAGTTTCTGGATTTAAATTATTTTACATTTCAAACAAATAAAATATAAAATAATATTATATTTTTTATATTAATATCTTTCATATACTTTTGTATATAGTAAAGAAATACACAAAAAATTAAAAAAGGTATAGCTAGAAATTGAATGGAGATCAATCAACCAGTGAAAGGTTGTGCAGGGCTCAATGGCGGTAAGCATGCTTAACTGAAAGACCTAAAAGTCGCACAGATACGTAAGTAGGGCATAGTGACCCCTCGCTATAATATGGGATAGACGGGGATCAATTGATAAAAGTTACGCTAGGGATAACAGGCTGATAGCCGACGAGAGTACACATTGTCTCGGCTGATTGGCACCTTATGAACAAAATAAATAAATATATTAACGCACACAAGATTACTCTTAAATTTAAAATTAAAAGTGATATAAGTGATATAGGTAATATAGATATTTATGACATTGGGGAATTTTAATAGAAATATTAACTTAGAATTTGGCTATTTGCTGGAACACCCTTAGAGCTATCAATACTTATTTTTTTAGTAATAAAATTATTTCATTTTTTTTTATGATTTAATAAGTTAAAATTTGATAGATTGGGCAATCAGCAGGGAAGTGATTAAATTTAGATGTAAGTAATTGTAAAATTTCTCACCCCTCAACGATCACACGCCAACAACCAGAGCTTTTCCAATTTACTCTTGGAACTGGTTGAAGATATGATCTAAACTTAACTGAAAGGTTAAGAATATTAGTCTAATTAGTTTAATTTTTAGAATTTACTTAATTTACTAATATATAATGCGATGTCGACTCATCCTATCCTCCGGGGGAAGAAGCTTGGAAGGGTTCGGCTGTTCGCCGATTAAAAGGGTACGCGAGTTGGGTTTAATACGACGTGAGTCAGTATGGTCCCTATCTTCTGGAGGAAGAAATAGTAAAAAGGGGCAGACCTTCTAGTACGAAAGGATCAATAGGCTGTGTTTCTCTAGTGTACCAATTGTTTGTACTAACTTTTTTGTTAGGGACCTGTTTTAAATGTAATAGGAAAAGTCCTTTTATAATTTATATTAAGCAAATAAATTATACTTTCTTTTTAAATATACTGTTTTTAAATCTTTAAGTGCGAAACAGTTAAAAGAGTTGAATAAAAAGGCTACAAGAAATTAGGAATGCATAGTTGGGTAGCCACAAACATAATAGATAAGTGCTGAATGTCTATCAAGCAAGAATCTAACCCCTAGATACTAAAACGAATTTAATCGGAATATATTTTATATATAAAAAATTAAAGTCGTAAATTAAGAAATAGAACATTTCTAGATAGGCTGCAAATGTAAATATTGTAAAATAAATAGTTTAGCAGTACTAATTTATAAAAATACTAGATGTTAAAGGTTGTAAATTTCATTTTTTTTTTTTCTTTTTATTTGTGGCCTTCCGAGGCTTAAAGGCCGGCAGGGCAGGCAGCTCCTCTGGCCAAGGAAAGGAGATTTTTAAATTTATTTTTATTTAAGCTAAATTTATTTTTATTTAAGCTAAATTTATTTTTATTTTTATTTAAGCTTTGAGATATTATTTTAAAAGATTAAAATTTTAGATTCTAAGCTCTTATTTATTTTTATTTTTTCTTAATCTCACGCTGGAGCCGGTCCGGTGCTGCATAGCAGCCTGCCCTAAGGTTTAGGTCGGATGCAGCAGCCGAGCCGGTCCGGAGCGTAGCAGCAGCATAGCAGCCGGAGGATGCAGGAGCTGCCGGAGGATGCAGGAGCTGCCGGAGGATGCAGCATAGCAGGAGCATAGCAGAGGATGCAGCAGCATAGCAGCCGGAGGATGCAGCATAGCAGGAGCATAGCAGAGGATACATTAAACCTAGGGGCTGGCTTCTACTTTTTTTCCAAGGGCAGGCAGGAAGGGGACGAAGGGTTGGCTCGAAAGAGTAAAGTTTTATTTAAATATTATTTTTTTATATCATCTACAAAATTATATATAATAAATATTTTAAAAGAAGTAAAAATAATATAAATTAGAGTAATAGTAATAGTAATAGTAATTTAAAATTTTTTTTATTTTACTATTATTTATATTTAGATTATTAAAGGTCTTATGGCTGAGTGGTTTAAGCGAGGTACTGTTAATACTTTCAACAGAGGTTCGAATCCTCTTAAGGCCTATAAATTAGAAATTATATTTTTTAATTTTCTAACAAACAAAATTAGATATCCTCCTACGGCTTTTTTTCGTCTTCCTTCTCCCTTTCAAGATAAAAAACAAAAAGGGTAAAATTTATTTTAAAAGAGTAGTATATTCAATATTAAGATAATATACAAATAGTTTTTATTTTTTTTTTTTAATTTTAAATAAAAGTTATTGCCTACCTTGCCTTCCCTTTTTGGATATCGTATGGATGGTTGGCCACAAATCTAGGCGAACATGTTGAAATTTGGTAAACAATCTCCTCTTAAGCAGGAGTGGAAGTAATTCCTTAAGAGTTCGAGTCTCTTTGTTCGTAGTCCTGTTTCAAAGATAGTGTTCAATAATATAATATTATATAAAAATAAATATTATATTTTATAATAAATAAAATAAAAAAAAGTAAAAAATAAAAAAAATTTTGTACAAGATTATGTAAAAAAAAAAAATAAAACTAAAAATAAATAAATAAATAAAAAATAAATAAATAAATAAATAAATAAAAATAAATAAATAAAAATAAAAAATAAATAATTAAATATAAAATAAACTTAAAAAAAAAATATTTATTCCATTTTCTATTTTTTATATAAAAGAAATAATTATAGTAAAGAAAAGAAAAAGAAAAGAGAAAAAAAAAAGAAGCGAAATAGTGTAATGGTTTAGCACAACAGTCTCATGATCTGTTAGATTGGGTTCGATTCCTAATTTCGTCATTCCAAAAAAAAAAATAATAAATATAGATAAAATAAAACTTTTATTTTTATTATAATATGATCCTTTAGGATCCTTTAGTATAGTGGTTCGTACAGCTCCCCTTCAAGAAGCTAGCATCAGTTCAATTCTGATAAGGATCGATGAATTTACTATATTATTTAAAAATTAAATAATGTTTTAAATCTAAATATTTGTTTCTAGTATCTTTATGTTCAATATATTTTTAAATTAATATTGATGCAAATTAATAGAACAAAGAAAACAACTCACAACAAAATCCCAAATTAGATATATAAAATATGTAGTTAAATTAGTTAAATTAGTAAAATTTTAATAAATTAACTAACCAAATTAACTAACCAAATTAGAAAGGAATAGTTTTCATTGGTAAGATAAGGCAATTGCTAATTGTTCGGGTTAACGCTCTTAGGTGTTCGAATCGCCTCTATTCCGTAATTCTAAAGTTACAAATTATCCTTCGGTATCTTTCAGAACCATTTAGGTATAGGAGGAGTATCTAAAAAATAAAATAAGCATATTTGTTTACAAGTATTCTAATAATTATGTAATAGTTTAATGATTAAAAATTTTACATAAGGATAAAGTATTAAATAAATTTATATTTTTACTTTTTATTCTTTTGTTTGTAATTTTTTTAATAATAAAAATAAAATGTGTAATTTTATTTGTCCTTTTTTTCTAACTGTATGACTAGAAATATCTCAAAACTTTAGCCTTCTTAGTAAGATAAGGTAGAAGGGCTCGGATTGTCTCAGTTCAAAGGGAAGGAGGAAACCTAATTTTATTTAAATTTCTGTTAGCTGACTATAAGAAACAATTAAGATTGAAACTCTTAAGTGAGTTGGCTTAATTCCACTAATGCCAAAGAAATTGGAACACTTTACCTAATTTTCTCAGTATTTGCTGGTATGATTGGTACTGCTTTTTCAGTCTTAATCAGATTGGAACTTGCAGCTCCTGGTGTTCAATTTTTACAAGGAGATCATCAATTATTTAATGTAATTATATCTGCTCACGCATTTATTATGATTTTCTTTATGGTTATGCCTGGATTAGTAGGAGGATTTGGTAAAATAAAAAATCATCTAACTTTTTCTCTTAAAATTGTAAAATCTAAAAAAAATAACTTTTTTCTACGGCTCCTTCGGTTCCTACTGAACCTTAAAAAGGATAGTTTTGTAGTACCCCTAGAAACTAAAAACCACAGAAAACTTAAAATAAAAACCTCTTATACTTTTCAACTTAAAAAATCTAATTTAAAACCCAATAATAAAAATTTAAATTTAAATG